ATTAACTAATTATTTCATTGTTTGGAGAATTTCACTCTTGAAAAAAAAGGTTCGAAAGATATTGAATAAACTAGACAAAATCTAATAAAAACTAGAACAAAGAACAAAAGATAACAGAAGGCCTAAATTTATAAATATACAATAAGTTTTTAATTGTGATTTTAAATAAATCATATTTCCACTAGAGCAAAAAGGTGACAAATTTAACCGAGTTAAGACACAGGGGTTTGTCACCTTTTTTAAATGTGATTAAATAATTCTAGAATTATTTAACAGATGATTTAATACTTGGAATTTCTTCAAAACTATGAAAGCTTGGAGGAGATGGTAACATCCACTCTAAAGTAGCAGCTACGTTAGGTGTTGTTTCCCAAGGATTACGTGGACATCTTTCTTCGCTTGTTAATGTTTTATACACCACAAAGAAGAAGAATAAAGCTGCTAGAACAGATAAATAGCTTCCGTAACTAGAAATAGCGTTCCATCCAGCATAAGCATCAGGATAATCTGGGATACGACGTGGCATTCCAGCAAGTCCTAAGAAGTGCATAGGGAAGAATGTTAAGTTAATTCCTAAGAATGTCATCCAAAAATGGATTTGTCCTAGAGTTTCGGGGTATTGTAAACCAGTAATTTTACCAATCCAATAATAGAAACCAGCAAACATTCCAAATACAGCACCCATTGATAGTGTATAATGGAAATGACCTACAATATAATAAGTATCATGGAACGCAATATCAAGACCTGAATTTGCGATCACAACACCAGTTAATCCACCAGTTGTAAATAAGAATAAGAAACCAACTGCAAATAACATTGGAGTACGGAATTCAATACTTCCTCCCCACATAGTAGCGATCCAACTGAAAATTTTAATACCAGTTGGTACAGCAATAATCATAGTTGCTGCTGTGAAATAAGCACGAGTATCGATATCAAGACCTACTGTATACATGTGATGAGCCCACACAATAAATCCTAAGATCCCAATACTTAACATTGCATAAACCATACCTAAATAGCCAAAAATTGGTTTTTTAGAAAATGTTGAAATCACGTGACTTACAATTCCCATAGCAGGAAGAATTAAAATATAAACTTCTGGGTGACCAAAGAACCAGAATAAGTGTTGGTAAAGAATTGGATCCCCCCCACCTGCTGGATCAAAAAATGTAGTGTTGAAATTTCTATCTGTTAATAACATAGTGATACCACCAGCTAAAACAGGAAGTGAAAGAATCAATAAGAAAGCTGTAATAAACACAGACCAAACAAAAAGAGGTAATCTGTGCATACTCATACCAGGAGCTCTCATATTAAAAATTGTAGTAATCAGATTAATAGAACCAATAATACTACTTGCACCTGCAAGGTGTAAACTGAAAATTGCAAGATCAATAGATCCACCAGAGTGGCTAGCAATACCTGCTAATGGAGGATACACTGTCCACCCTGTACCCGCACCAACTTCAACAAGAGCAGAGCTTAAAAGTAATAGAAGAGATGGAGGTAATAACCAGAAACTAATATTATTCAAACGAGGGAATGCCATATCTGGGGCACCAATTAAAATTGGTACAAACCAATTACCAAAACCACCCATTAAAGCAGGCATTACTAAGTAGAATACCATTAAAAATGCGTGAGCTGTAATAATTACGTTATATAATTGGTGGTTTCCGCCTAGAATTTGGTTTCCAGGTTGTGCTAGCTCCATACGAATTAATGCTGAGAACATAGTTCCCAATACTCCTGAAAAAGCTGCAAAAATTAAATACAGAGTTCCGATATCTTTGTGATTAGTTGAATAAAACCAACGAGTCAACATAAAAAAGTCACTTACCTTAGCGAGATTTTAACCGATTACTCATTCTTTTTTTATGCAAAAAAAAGATGTAAAACCGAACTTACAAATTTTTTTTGTAAGTTGAAAGAAGCTTAAAAAAAAATTAGAAGCGATTTGTTTGTTTTCGCTTTAAAATCAAAACAGACAAATCTGAGTTTTTATGGTAATCGTTGAAAGAAATCAAGAGACACTGAAAGAACATTACCTTTCAATCATGGAAGGAGTACCTCTAGTAACAGTGCTTTCATCAAGTCACTAGGATGGAAGTTCTTCCCTTTTTCCTCAGAAAAAGAAAATAGTTAAAAGAAATTTCTATATTCTTTTTGAGAAAATCTCTGGTGTGCCTAAACCAGAAAAAAAACTTCTTCTCTATATGAATTACAATAAGTGAATTTTTGTGACACTTTTCTCGTTTACACATAAATAGTCATTTTTTTTAACTTTTTCAAAAAGAGCAATAATTATAATTTCAATGATTTAGCGTTAAAAAATAAAATGTTTAAAAGATTTTTGTCTAATTCGTTTTTTTTTATATCATAAAATAAAAAAAGAGTAATTAAATTGAATTAAACATTTTTATAGAGTAGATTATTGTAGAATTCCTAAAGCAACTCTATTCTTGTTTTCTAAAAAAGCCTATTAATTTTGAATCATATTTATTTTTGGTTCTCAAAGAATTTATTTATTGATATATAATAATTATTTTTTATACTTTACTTGAAGTTATTTTAAAAAATTTTGACTCTCGGTTTAAATTGTTTTTTGGGTGGCATTGGTGATTTTTTTTTTCATATCAAAGAGATTTACTTGAGTGAAAGAAAAATACATATTTGTAACGATTTTTAAAAAATTCGCAATAAATTCAAAATCAAGTAGGGTTAAAAAGCAATTACAAATTAGAAGATTTCTTTAGTTCTTTGTAAGGACAATTACGTTATTTCATAAAAAAAATCTCAAAAGAGATAAAATTAAGAAGAATCGAACTTCTTTAACTCTGAATCTAAAAGATTCAGATTAAGGGCCACCAATTTTTAAAAAATCCAGCCGCAGGTTCCCCTACGGCTACCTTGTTACGACTTCGATCCTATCGCTAAACACATCTTGGGAATGCGTCTTTTAAAACGTAAAAAAAGATCTTCAAGATCTTGTCTTTTTTTTTACAAAAAAAGAGTCTTAACGTGTTTGAAAGACGATACATTACTTCTGATGCACTCAACTCTGAGACCGTGACGGGCGGGGAGTACAAGGCTCAGGTACATATTCACCGTGGCGTGCTGATCCACGATTACTAGTGATTCCGGCTTCATGTTCTCGAGTTGCAGAGAACAATCTGAACTGGGGTAAGTTTTTTGAGATTTGCTCCGACTTTCATCATTGCTGCTCTTTGTACTTACCATTGTAACACGTGTGTAGCCCAGCCCATAAGGGTCATGAGGACTTGACGTGATCCCTCCCTTCCTCTAGTTTATCACCAGCTGTATATTCATTTTCAAGTGTTATGAAAAAAATTTTTCATAACACTTGTGAATGAGTAGAGGGGTTTCGTTCGTTAAGGAAATTAATCCAACATTTCACAACACGAACTGACGACAGCCATGCAACACCTGTAATCTTCATTTTAAACTCTAAAGTTTAAATTATCTTTTTTAGGGAAAGATTATGGAAAGATTATGTCAAGGACTGGTAAGGTTTTGCGCGTTGTTTCGAATTAAACCACATGTTCCACCACTTGTGTGAGCCCCCGTCTATTCCTTTGAGTTTTAGTCTTGCGACCGTACTCCTCAGGCGGACCATTTACCGCGTTAGCTAATACAAACGTCAAAAGGATCATGAATCATGACGGCTTTTGCTATTTATAGAAAGGTCATCGTTGACGGCGTGGACTACAGGGGTATCTAATCCCTTTTGATCCCCACGCTGTCGCACCTCAACGTCAGTAGAGTACTAGAGAATTGCCTTCGCTTTTGATGTTCCTCCTGATATCAACACATTTTACCTCTACACCAGGAATTCCATTCTCCTCTTACTTACTCAAGTTTAGGAATCGCAGAAAATACTTCTCAAAGTAAAGCTTTGAGATTCTCGATTTTGGATTTTCTAAACCGCCTACGTGCGCTTTACGCCCAATCATTCCGAATAACGCTCGCCCCTCTCGTATTACCGCGGCTGCTGGCACGAGATTGGCCGGGACTTTTTGCTCTTTGTTTGTCATAATCTTTCAAAGAGTCAAGGGCTTTACAACCAACACAGTCTTCATCACCCACGCGATATAGCTGGATCAGGCTTTCGCCCATTGTCCAATATTCCTCACTGCTGCCGCTCGAAAGCGTTTGGGCCGTGTCTCAGTCCCAATGTGGCTGATCATCCTCTCAGATCAGCTAAGGATCTTCGGCTTGGGAGGCTTTTACCCTACCAACTACCTAATCCTACGCAAGCTCATCTCACAACGTCTTTTAACTTTGAGTATCCAAGATTCAGATTTCTCTTTCCTTGGTTTGTGAGGTAGATTCTTACGCGTTACTCACCCGTTCGCTACTTCTCCTTTTTAAATTTTTCAAATTGAGAAAAAACAAAAAGAGACGTTCAACTTGCATGTGTTAAGCTTATCGCTAGCGTTCATTCTGAGCCAGGATCAAACTCATATTAATTTTTCTTTTTTTCATGATATCATATAAAAAAACAAACAAGAATGGTAAAAAACTTTTTTTATTTTTTTTTCATTCTTTTTATGCATCATCTTATAATTACAGACAGTTTGTTTTAATTTTTCTAGTCTATAAGATAGACATTTTATTTGTTGAATTTATTCAAATTTTTTTAGTCTATAAGATAGACATTATCATTTATAGAATTTAATCAAATTAACTATTTTGTTATTGAATAAAATAGACTCTTCTTTATCTAAAAAACTACATTAAAAAAAAATAAACAGAAAATAAGATAAAAAAATAAGAAAACTTAATAATTATTTTCTTTTCTCTTTTTTTTTATTTTTTTTTAAGCTCCTTAGAATTTTTGACTCAGATTTGTTTTGTAGTTTAAAAATTTCTAATTTCATTTTTGAATCCGACAGAATCCACATAATTCTGTCATAATTCTGTCGGATTTGATTTTTTCTTTCTTACTCAAAATGACACATTTTCTTGATTTTTATTTTCTGAGAGTAAGATGTGTTAAAAAATTCTGTTGAATAAAATCTAGAGGTTGATTTGGTAAAGAAGAAGAAAGAATATTAAAAAATTCTGTTTTTTTATCTAAACTAGTTAAAAGATTTTGATAGACTGTAAAATTTGTTTTTAATAAAACTTCAAAATCTAGATGATTAAGCAATTGATTGTTAGAAATACAACAGATAAAAATCAATTTAGGATTTGATTTTAAAGAATTCCAAAGAAAATGCAAATGATCATCATTTTTACAACCAATTAGAAAAAGAGGACCTTGAAAAACCGAATTTAAATATTCTGATTTAATATTCTGGGAAGCATCTGATGATTCAACAATTTTTTTAAACAGACTATTTTTTATGTTTAAAATTTCAATCTCTGAGATTTTTCCATTTGATTGATTTGATGAATGAGATTTTTGAATTTTTTGTTTCCACTCAAACCAGTCCCTTACTGTGAAACTATTATGTTGTAGTGCTAAAAGTATTGGAAATTCTTTTATAAAATTTTCTGTTTTAATCTTGTTTATTGTTTTTTTATTTATCATTGTTTTTTATTTTTTTATTCACAATTTTGATTACATAAAAATCATTTTTGGCTTTAGATTAAACGGATTTTCGTTTATTCAAACTGTTTTATCCATTTTGAGACTCAAAATGGAGCGGGTAATCAATAAACCGAAAGTCTTTTTTTTTATTAAAGACTATCTGAATGGAACAACAAATTATTTTTTTGTTTTTTTTTTGTGAAAAGCTTTTTTTCTAGTACTAGCAAATTCACCTAATTTATGCCCTATCATTTCATCAGTTACTTTTAGCGTTAGAAAACTTTTTCCATTGTGTATCATTATTTGTTTTCCAATTAAATAAGGTAAAATAACAGAACGTCGTGACCAAATTTTTTGATTTTTTGTTGCAATTTCAGAAAATGGACCTTTCCATAAAGATCTTGTCATAAAAGAGAATTTATTTTTTCATGATAAATTTTATTAAAAGTTTTTATCATGCAAGTTTTTTTTTACTAATTGATGAATAATTTTTTTTCAAGTTCATCAATTAACTGGTTAATTACTAGAATAGTATACTGACATAAAAATCTATTAAGAAATATGTCAAAAAATTTAATGATTACATTTTTAATCTTATCTTTATAAAAAAATATGAAAAGATTATAGATTTTTTTTTAAGTAGAATCTATTTGATTTTAATCTCGTGTAATAAATCTTGTTTTTAACGGAAGTTTATAGTAAGCAAGATGAGATGCTTGTTTTGCTAATTGAGGCGAGATTCCATCCATTTCAAATAAAATTTGGCCTTTTTTTACTCGACAAACCCAAAAACTAGGAGAACCTTTCCCTTTTCCCATTCTGACTTCAGCAGGCTTTGATGTTATTGAAATATCAGGAAATACACGAATCCAAATTTGCCCCATTCGTTTGAATTTTCGAGTCATGATTCGACGAACAGCCTCTAAAGTTTTGGCAGGTATTCTTCCAGCCTCCAAAGCTTTTAAACCAAATTGACCAAATTCTAAATGAACAGTATTTGATAAAATGCCTTTTACTCGACCTTTTTGAAATTTTCTATATTTTGTACGTTTAGGTTGTAACATGGTAAAATTTAATTTTTAATTTACGTAACGACAAAATTTACTGATAATTTTTCTGATAAAAAGTTCCTTTTTATCAGAAAAATTATCAGTAAATTTTCTCATTCTTGAAAAACGAAATAGAGATTTTCTCTAAAAAATTACATTTGATTTTGATTTTTAATTTGTGATTAATAATATTTTTTTTATCTTTTTTTTGTAAAAAAAAGATAAAAAAAAGAAAAAAGATGAAAATAATTAGAAAAATTAGTTATAACAAACCCAAACTTTAACACCTACTGAGCCAAAACTTGTGAAGGCTGTTTTCACTGCAAAGTCAAGTTTTGAAGAAAATACTTGGAGAGATGTTTGTCCGTACTTTATACATTCTGTTTTTGCGCGTTGAGCTTTTTTAGATTTTCCACCTACTCGACCAGAACATGTAATACGAATTCCACGAATTTGTGTATTTTTTAAGAGTTGTTTCAAAATTTTGGCTTTTATTGCACGGAAAGAAACACGTTTTTCTAAAAAATAGACGATTTCATCGGCTAAATAACTCGCATTTTGCCAATCATTTTTTACCTTAAAATTTATTAAATTAATTGGAATTTTGTTTAAAGTTGAAAGCGAATATTCTAAATAATTCTTATATTTATAATTTAATCCTACAAGATGTAATAGATTTAAAGTTGTGTTTTGAATTTTTACGTCCTTTTTTCCATCTTTTTTTTGTAAAAAAGACTGAGATTTCAAAATTTTATAAACAATTAAATTCTGCAAAAAGACTCGATTTGTATTTAATAATGGTTTTTCTAAAAAAAATTGTGATTCTTTAGAAAATCTTGAGATTAAAGGCAATGTATTATTTTTTGAGAATTTTTTCGCTTTGCTAGTTGAGGAATTCACTTTTTTAATCCATTCAGATTTTTCTTTAAAAGGCAGGCTTATTAGATTCTTATGAAATTGAGTTTCTGCTAAAACTGTTTTTGTTACACTATTTACCTCAAACCTAGCGAATGTTTTTGACTGATAAGTGGTATTACAGTAATTTTTTGATTTATTTATTAAAGAAAGTAAAATTGTTTCTTGAGGTTTTTTTTTCAATAATGTCGACCAGAGTTTTAAATTTTGAAAACTAGTAATCTTTTTTTTTATTCTTTGAACAGCAATTTGATTTAAACTACTATAAAAATAACTTAAATTAACTCCTTTTTTATTTTTTTTTCCTTTTGTACTATTTTTAAAAAAATAACGAGCTTTTTTTAAAGAATTTTTTTTTTTTACTAATCCAAAAATTTTTGATCTCCACTCTCGTGTCGATTTTGAATAACACAAAAAATTATAAATTTGGGTATTTTTTTGTAAATGTTGAATTGAATAACGACCAGCATCAAGTTTTAATAGTTTTAAAAAACTATTTAAATATTGTTGTAAAAAAATATCTCGAGTGATTAAATTTTGATAAAAGTAACCACTATACCAACAATTATCAAAATTTCGATTTGTATATTGCAATCGTAAAGATATTGGATTGATTTTTTGACCCATTTGAAAATAATTAGTTATTTTTGTTTTAAGACTCTATTTTTTTTTTGTAACAAATAGCCTTAATTATAAATTGTTGATCTCCATTTTTTTTTCTTCTTTTTTTCAAAAAAAAGATAAAAAAAACAAGGCGTCACAAATATATTAAGTTTGTGATGGAGAATTTGAGTTATAATTTATATATTACACCTTATTATTTTTCTAAAAATTTAGAAAAAAGAGAATTTAATTTCTTAGAGGATTAAGAAAATATATGAATATTTTTATAAGCAAAAATCAAGAAAGCTTTAATTTACTCTATATGATAAACAGATACTTTTCAATTTAATTTTTTATAAATTTTAGAATTTTCACCCTCTAATTAAACATTGTAAATCATTTTCAAAATCAGAGTGTAATTTTTATGATTGTTTAATTAATAAGAACTAGCATAATTAACTCTATTTCTATGATAAAAAGAATTTGTAAACTTATTATAAATCTTTAGAATTCTTTAGCTCTAAACAATTCTCAACATAAGAATTTAACATATTTAGACAAAAATTAAGGCTAAAATCTTGGTAATTGTTTTCCCTGAAATTATTTTTATAACTATATAAATTTAATTTTTGTTTTTTTTAACAGAAAGAATGCTTTTTGTTAAAAAACTTTAATTTGGTAAAACTTTAATTAAAAGAGCTTATAGATCTTCTCTTTTTTTTTACAAAAAAAGAGCGACAAAGTGTTTATTACCTAAAAAATTACAAAAAATCTCCAGAAAAAGTTTCTGGAGATAAGGTGAGTTAGTACGAGTTAGCTATCATATCACTATGTTTTCACATCTCGCCTATTACGTCGTAGTCTTCGACGAACTCAAAAACTTGTTTTGGGTTTGCTTTCCTGCTTGAGATGCTTTCAGCAGTTCTGCATTCCGAACGTAGCTACTCAGCGATGCCCTTGGCAGGACAACTGATACACTAGAGGTTCGTCATTCTCGGTCCTCTCGTACAAGAGAATGCCACCCTCAATTTTTTACCACCCGAAAAAGATAGGATCCGTACTGTCTCACGACGTACTAAACCCAACTCACGTACCGCTTTCATCGGCGAACAGCCGAACCCTTCGAACCTTCTTCAGCTCGAGGATGCGATGAGTCGACATCGAGGTGCCAAACGACTCCGTCGATAAGAGCTCTTGGGAGTCATCAGCCTGTTATCCCTAGCGTACCTTTGATCCGTTGATCGAGAGCCTTTCCACCAAGAACTCCCGGGTCACTATGGCCGACTTTCGTCTCTGTTCGACTTGTAAGTCTTACAGTCAGGCAAGCTTTTACCATTACGCTCTACAGCTGATTTCCGTCCAGCTTGAGCTTACCTTCGCACACTTCCGTTACTCTTTAGGAAGCGACCGCCCCAGTCAAACTACCCATTTACCATTGTCCCTTGATCTAGATAAATCTCTTGATTGAGAAAATTAAATAGACATTTAGTTTTTAAGGTTAGAAAAATGAGAAAGAAAGGGTGGTATTTCACTGTTGTTTCTTAGATCTCTGATGAATCAAAGAAAAAGAAACTCCCACCTATTCTCTACATTCAGACTCTTTTTTCAATGGTAAACTATAGTAAAGGTGCATAGGGTCTTACCGTCTACTTTCGGGAACTCCGCATCTTCACGGAGAATTCAATTTCACTGAGATCATGTTGGAGACAGCGGGGAAGTCGTGACACCATTCATGCAGGTCGGAACTTCATACTGTTAATTGTGTTAGCTTTATGTTTCCATAAAGATCAGACTATACCTTCACCTTATCACAAACTCGTAGGTTATTGTTTTTCCAGTCTTCAATTTCAGACACTAATTGGTGTTTCGATTTACGACGATACACACCACTCTGATTCATTGAATACGCTAAATCTACTAATCTCAACAGACCTGTTTGATTCAAGTGGTCTCCTTTTTGTAATCCATCGCAAATTTCACAAAACAAGACAAAATCTTGATTTTTTTGAGTTCTTAAAGGATTCTTATCTTTTTTTTTCACAAAAAAAAGAAGAAAAAAGGAATGATTTTGTGTTGTAAACTCTCTAAATCACGGACTTCATATTTACTTGTTTTTCGATCAGGTCGAATAAAACCACACCCGAAAAAAGATTTGATGTCTTTTAAGACAGTCACTGAAGTCGAATTTTGAGACACACTCCAACTAGGTGTCAAACAAAGTCCAAATGGACGTTTTTTATGTTTACTGATATCCAGAGAAAAACATCCCTCTCCATCGGTAAAACCCACAATATAGTCACTAGAAATTTTTTTCATAGATTTTTTTTTTAAGTCTTACCTTCTTGATTTAGAAAATCAAGAAGGTAAACCATAACCATAAGTATGTTAGAAAACTGATAAGGGCCGACGTGTTGCCTGAACCGAAGTTTCAAGCCTCCTCTTTCGAGTCAGTCGTTACGGGGTTTGATAAAAGAAGAGTTAAAAAGTGTTTTCAAATACGATTATCAAACTTCCCACGGGATTACCATAATTTGCTGTTTTCAAATCTTAGGCTTCCCCCGTTATGAGTCGGTTTACTAGTTTTCTCTTACAAAATTGTTTAATTTTGTAAGAGAACATTGTTTCTTACGAAACATTCGGGCAAGTTCTCGTTTACCCGACAAGGAATTTCGCTACCTTAGGACCGTCAGAGTTACGGCCGCCGTTTACTGGGCCTTGCATTTAGAGCTTTCATTGAATTCTGGTTGATTTCAATGAGCACCCCTCCTGTTAAGTTTCCAGCACCGGGCAGGTGTCAGACCCTATACATCGTGTTACCACTTAGCAGAGTCCTGTGTTTTTAGTAAACAGTCGCCACCCCCTATTTTGTGCCACATGGGTTTTTTTCTAAAAAGATGAAATCTTTACAAAAAAAAGCCCCATGTCCTCCTTTTTCCGAAGTTACGGAGGTAATTTGCCGAGTTCCTTCAACATGATTCTCTCTTAGCCTGAGTTTATTCAACAAGTCCACCAGTGTCGGTTTAAGTACGGTGTTTTCTTTTTTCAATGAAAAAAGAGTCTAATCAAATTCTTTCCTGGGCTTTTTTTTATTTTTTCAAGATATCCATTTTCTTGTGAAACAAAAAAAAAGCCGTCATTTGATATCACATCAATGATTGAAACACATTGTACCCATTAACAAAAAGCTATCGCTTTTGTCTTAGGGGCCGATTCACTCTACATCGAAATACGGTCTGTAGAAAACCTAGGACTTTCGGCTATCATGATTTTCACATGATTTGTCGTTACTCATGTCAGCATTCTCACTTCTGATATCTCAACTTTATTTTTCAATAAAGCTTCTGCGATTTACAGAACGTTCTGCTACCTTTTAAATGGTTTTTTTTCTCCTCTTTTTTTACAAAAAAAGATAAAGAGACCATTTAAAATCGCCGCTTCGGTGAATATCTTGAGCTCCGATACATTTTAGGTGCTAGTAAACATAGACCAGTGAGCTATTACGCTTTCTTAAAAGGATGGCTGCTTCCAAGCCTACCTCCTGGTTGTCTTAGCTTACTAACTTCCTTTACCACTCAGAAATCGCTTTAGAACCTTAGCGTTCGATCTGGGTTGTTTCCCTCTTGACTAGAGACCTTAGCGCCTCTAGTCTGTCTGTATAGCTTATAAAAAGGTATTCGGAGTTTCCATGGGATCAGTAAGGCTTTGGGCCACCATCACCCAGCGAGTGCTCTACCTCCTTTTTACTTTCAAGAAAAGCTATACGCTCTACCTCAATAGATTTCGCAGAAAACCAGCTATTTCCAAGCTCGATTGGCTTTTCACCCCATAGTCACAAGTCATCCCCATCTATTGCCACAGATGTGGGTTCGGTCCTCCAAAACGTATTATCATTTTTTCAACCTGCTCATGACTAGATCGCTTGGTTTCGGGTCAAATTTATGAAACTTTTTTTTGTTTTTTTAGCTCATTTCAAGCTCGCTTTTACTCCGCCTCCACTTAAGAGCTTAGGCTTGCTTCATAAATTTACTCGCTGACCCATTATGCAAAAGGTACGCCGTTACTTTTTTAAAAAGCTTCGACTGCTTGTAAGCATTCAGTTTCAGTATCTCTTTCACTTACCTTTTTAGGAGTCTTTTTCACCTTTCCCTCACGGTACTTGTTCGCTATCGATCAGAAGAATATACTTAGGCTTAGAGGGTGGTCCCCCTTTAAGAAGTTTCTTATCTAATAATGTTTCCATTTTAAACAAGAAATTTCCAATTCAAACAAACAAGGTGTTCGTTTTACTCATTTATTTCATTCTTTAATTTTCAAATTCACACATCTACAGGGCTTTCACCTTCTTTGGCGCATTTTTCCAAACAGCTTAGATGTTTTTTTTTTGAGAAGAATGAAGGCCTAATCCGTTTTCGCTCACCACTACTTACGGAGTCTCGGTTGATTTTTTTTCCTCTAGTTAATGAGATGTTTCAGTTCACTAGGTAATGAAAATTTTAAAGTTTCCTTTTAGGAAATCCATAGATCTCAGGATTTACGCACCTTTCTATGGCGTTTCGTTGCGTTTAACGTCCTTTTACTTCTTCTGTCTAGGCATCCACTAAATGCTCTTGACTTATCTTTAAAATTGATTAAAGATAAAATTTTTACTTTTATTAAAAAAACTTTTTACTCTATTAAAGCTCTCTTTATTGTTTTACCTCTTTTTCATGAAAAAAAAGATATAAAAGATATAAACAAATTTTTTATGTTTTGTTTCTTTTATTTAATTTTTTAATATTAAATTGAATCTTTTTTACTAGACTTTATAATATTAACATAGTCTATATAGAAGACAATGTAATCTAAAAAAATAAACAATAATTTGATAGATCACACACTTTTTAAACGTTACCCTATTTATGGGTTAGATAAAAGCCAATAAAATTTATTGTGTAAACGAGTTTTTTTCTTAGTTTTTTATTTTAGTTTGGCGGAAGATGGACTCGAACCAACGACCTATGGATTATGATCCCACTGTTCTACCAACTGAACTATTCCGCCAGTCTTCTATATAATAAACACTTAAAAAAAAAAATAAATTGCTTTTTTTAATAATTAAATTGTTTTAAAATACGTTTTTTATTCTATAAAAAAAATGATTTATTTCATAAAATTAACACTTATCTTGTAAATTTTTAATTTATTAGCTACTAATAGCACTTTGAAAAGCAGGAGTCGCTGTTGTCTTAATTGTTTTTGTGTATGGTAAATTTTATGGCAATTTTGAAATGGTAGTGTCCGTCGATTCACACAGAAGCCTATAGCTTTTTTTTATTCAGAAACTATAAATTGCCAAACTTTAGGGCGTTACTCTAAGAAAGAAAAGAAAAAATCTAGATTTAAAATTTCTAAATTATTTTGAAGTATTTCTGTAAACTTTTTGATAAAATTTTTTCATTGAATAAGCTTCTAAAGAGTCAAAACTGTTGATTTAGCTAAACTGTATAAAACAAGGAAGAGGGTTATTAATAAATTTTGAATAGCTAACAATAAACTATTCACAACTAAAAGTGAAGTGTTGCTATTTTTTTTCATAGGAAACTTAAAAAACAAAAATTATGAATATAAAGAACCCACAAGTCGAAATTAAAAAATTACTTTTTTATCAAAATCAAAAACTTTGTAAAAAAAAATAATAAAAATCTATTCCAAACACATCTAACAATTAATGAGTAGATCAATAGACATCTTATAAAAATTAAAACATGAAAAATGTTCTAAACACAACAAATAAAATAAAAAATTATTTTTTATTTCTCAATAGATAAAATAATCATATAAAAAGAAAGATTAACCTAAAAGGACTTTATAAATTCAATTTTTAATCGAGTGAGATTAATAATACTTATAATTTGATTTTTCAAGTTTTTGTTTTACTTTTTTTTATAAAAAAAAATAAAAAAACACCTATAATTTTCTAAGTTTAACTCTACTTGTATTTTGATGCATGTCTTGACTTTTACCACGTCTCCCACGTTTTGCAGTACATATGGCAATAAAAGGGGTCACTTATCGAATTTGGCTTTGTTCGGGTGTTTCACTTTTTTCAAAAAGTCAAGAAAGTTTCTTTTATTGTTTGAGTGCTTTTTTTTTTGTAAAAAAAGAGAGTCTCTGATTTTACCAAAATTGATGAATTTAGTAATAAATCAACAGAGACTCTTCAGTTAATTTTTTTAAGAGTTTGTTTTCGTTCTTTTTTATAAAAAAAAGATATAATTGTCTAAACCACATTTAAAAATGTGATTAGAATACGAAAAGAATTAAAAATGCCATCATTAGTGCGAATAATGCAATAGCTTCTGTAAGAGCGAATCCTAAAATTGCGTAACCAAACAATTGTTTAGTTAATGATGGATTTCTAGCTACTGAATTAATTAAAGAACCAAATACGATTCCGATACCAGCTCCTGCACCAGCTAAGGCGATTGTTGCACAACCAGCTCCAATTAATTTTGCTCCGTCTAACATAAAATATAGAGATAAAAAAAAGGTCGATATATTTACAAAAGGCTAAGATTATTCTCAAAAAATTAAAAGTTCAAGAGTAATTTATTTAAATAAATTATTCAGAGAGGCTTTATCTGTTGATCATATCATATAGAAAGACAAATAATTTTGTTTCATTAACTATCCCTTACGGGGTTTGAACCCGTGTTTTTGCCTTGAAAAAGCAATGTCCTCGACCACTAGACGAAAGGGACACAAAAAAATCATTTTTTAGATTTTTTTCTAAAAAAAGTTGTTTCTTAATAAAAATTAATAAAAAAATGATTTTTTTATCTTTGCATATCATATAGAAAGACAAACGAAAATGATTAAAAAAAAAAATCAAAAACTAACTAGTATATCAACTAAAATTTTTTTTATAAAAAAAATTATTTTAATCTTTAAAGATTTTTTAGATAATATGAGATTTACGTCTAAAATTTAGAAAATAAAGAAACCCTAAAAATCAAAAAATTTTCTTGAAAATTTTGTAATTTTTTGATTTTTTACCAAATTTCCTTTTTTTTAACTAAGTGAACTATATTTAGTTTTGAATCTAATTTTTTTATTACTAGTAAAATGCTATTAAAGTTTGTAAATTAATTCATCATTATATTCTCTTAATTATATTTATTTAAGACTTTTTATTTCTAAATTCTTTATGGTAATTTTTTTAATTTCTCTCTAAAAATTATTCATTTTAAGTTTAATTAATAAATTCCATTTTGAGTTGCTTGTCTTTTCATAAAAAAAGAGAAAAAAGAGTTTTATTTTTCTATAAAAGAGAGATTTAATTTAAGAGATCTCGATCTTCTTAGAAAAAAAAGATAAAAAATCTTTTCTTAAAAATCTAAATTTATTTCTATGAATTCAACAAAAATAACAATTAAAAATTCTTTGAAACAGGAAAAAAAAGATCAAGTACTTGGCTCTTTTTTTTTTGAAAAAAGGGGAGAAGCTTTAAGTGAAAAATATTATAAAAATGTGGTAATTTATGACTTGCTTTTGAAACAGAATTACACATCGATAATGCAACTTCCCCGTCTTGAAAAATTAGTAGTAAATACTACATCAAAGATTTATATTAATGAGAAAAAACATATAGTTTTTACCCTAGCAGCATTAGAATTGATTTCGGGTCAAAAGCCAAAATTAACTTATGCTCGAAAATCCATAGCAAATTTTAAGGTTCGTCAACATCAAATTATCGGATGTCGAGTTACTTTACGTGAAAATCAACTGTACACTTTTTTAGATAAACTTTCAAAAATAGTTTTTCCTCGTTTTCGTGACTATTCAAAAAAGAAAAAACAAGAGAAAATTTCATCTTTTTTTTGTAAAAAAAAAGAGACAAATCTTTATGATAAATTTGCCATTGAAAAAGGTTTCTTTTCAGTAAGTTTCGGATTTCAAAATTTAATGGTTTTCCCTGAATTGGAGAATCATTATGAATTAGTAGATAATTTTCGAGGAATGGACGTAAGTTTTGTGGTTTCTAATTCCAATAGTAAATTATCTAGTTTGGTACTAAGTGGTTTTCAATTACCTTTTTTTGCTTAATGTTTCTTTTTCATAAAAAAAGATAACTAAAAAAAAGTAAATAGAAAAAATTATTTTAACTTAAAAAAATATGATAGTTCGCCTTTGATTTTAATTGAAAGCGATAATCTATCAATTTCAAAAAAATCTTGACTCTTATGAAATTTCAATTATATCATCATTTATTTCACATACCTAATACAGTAACTATTGAAAAAAAAGATCATTTATTAAAGTTCTCTGGACCGTTAGGTTCTACTTATTTGAACTTACATAAACTGGATCCAAACGGTTTAGGTGGAATTTCTTTAAATCCAAAAACTAATCAATTAGAACTTTTAAGTCCATCGAAATCCTTTTTTGGCCTCTTTAAAAAATTAATTGAAAATAAAATGAAGGGTGTCACTCGTGGTTTTTTACTTTATCTTAAAATTAATGGGATAGGTTATCGTGCTAATCTTTCTGTTAATACTCTTTTTTTGAAATTAGGATATAGCCATGATATCATTTATAAAATTCCACCGTCTGTGAAAGTTTTTGGGATAGATCCTACTGTACTTTGTTTATTTGGTTTAGATAAAAATCAGATAACTCAAATAGCTGCAAAAATTCGTAATTTACGTCGACCTTCTGTTTACAAGGGCAAAGGGATTCGTCTACTTCATGAAAAAATCTTACTAAAACAAGGTAAGAAAAAATAAGACTATTTTTTTTCTAAAAAAAGATAAAAATTCAAGTATTTTATGTTATATGTTTTAAATACAAATTTAAATAGTAAAAAAAAGATTAAAAGTGCTTTAAGCGATATTTATGGATTAGGGCCACATACTTGTTATCAACTCTGTGATTTATTAGGTATTAGTACCGAAAAAAGATTGAAACAACTTTCTTCTAAACAATTAGAGCAATTAACGCAACTAGTTAATCAAAATTATAACGTAAGTGGAGAAATTAAACGATCAACACTAAAAAATATAAAAAGATTAATTAAAATTGCAAGTTATAGAGGATTTCGTCATACTGAAGGATTACCTCTTCGTGGACAACGTACACATGGAAATAGTCGCACTGCACGAAAATTAAAAATTACTGTTTGGACTAAATAGAAAATTGAAAAAATAGAAAATTGAAAAAATTCCTTGATAACTCAAGATGTCTCCTTTTTTTGCAAAAAAAGGAGACAACCTTTTATTAAAAGAAGATTCTATTTCTGTGGAATCAGAAAAAAAATTAAAAGGCTAGCTTTTTGTAAAAAAAGAAAAAAAATTTTCAAAAAAAAATTATGGTATCCAAATTTTTAAAAAAATCAAATGAAAAAGGTATTATTCATATTCAAAGTACTCGAAATAATACTGTTTTAACGTTAACTGATTTACAAGGTAATACAAAATGTTGGTCCTCATCAGGAAATTTAGGATTTAAGAACTCAAGAAAGTCTACAAGTTATGCCGCTCAAGCTGTTGCTGAATTAATTGCATCAAAAGCATTAAATCTAGGAATAGAATCAGTTATTCTTAAGATTAAAGGGTTAGGTTATGGTAAATTAACAGCAATAAGAGCTCTTTCTAAATCAAATCTTAACATCACACAAATTATTGAACGAACTCCCATTGCTCATAATGGTTGTCGTGCTCCAAAAAAACGACGTGTTTAATACATTATTTGATTATCTTTTGCCCTTTTCAAAGGGCAAAAGATAATCAAATAATGTATTAGCGCTATATAATATATCTGTATAAAATCAGGGTGATAGGATTCGAACCTACGACATCTTGCTCCCAAAGCAAGCGCGCTACCAGACTGCGCTACACCCTGCCAGTTTACATAAAAGAGCAACTTGTAACGAAAAAAAAAAGAAATTTTTTTCGTTATGTGTAAGGCTAACAGAAATTAAAACATTTTCTCTCTTTTTTTTACAAAAAAAAGATGAGCTCTCAATTTTAGACAAGCGGATAGCGAGAATCGAACTCGCATAGTCTGCTTGGAAGGCAGAAAATTTACCATTAATCTATATCCGCAAAAAAAGTTTCTATTTTAATAAATTTTTCAATTTTTTTATTAATTTAACTTTAAGACAAAAATGAAAATTTGTCAAATTTTCATTTTTGTCTTAAAGTTAAATTGTTTAACATACTCATTTTTAAAAAGGCGAATAACGGGATTTGAACCCATGTTTCCAGAGTCACAGTCTGACACTTTAACCGACTAAGTTATATTCGCCATGAGTTTCTCCTTTTTTTACTCTTTTTTTCTAAAAAAGATGTAAAGAAAATAAAAGAGGCAAAAAAAGAGAAAGTTACTCTAAATGGAGTAAACCTGAAATTAAATTTCTAGTTTAATGAAGATTGATAGCATCGTTTAAATAAATACATGTTAAAATTGTAAACACATAAGCTTGAAGACAAGCTACCCCTATTTCCAATCCTGTTAAAGCAAACACAATTGTGAAAGGAATTACAGAGGCTACAGCTAAGCTACCACCTACAGATAACATAGTCCAAGCAAAACCACTTAAAATTTTTACAAGTGTGTGTCCAGCCATCATATTAGCGAAAAGTCGAACACCTAAACTTACAGCACGAAAACAATAAGAAACTAGTTCTAAAACAACTAATAAAGGCGCTAAAACAAGAGGTGCCCCTTTTGGTAATAGGAAGCTAAAAAAATGTAATCCGTGAACTTGAAAACCTACTAGAGTGACTCCTATAAAAAGAGAAAGAGAAAGTCCAAAAGTGACAACAAGATGTGATGTTGCTGTGAAACTATAAGGAATCATTCCAATTAAGTTTGTAAAAAGTAGAAAAGTAAACGTTGTAAAAATTAAAGGAAAAGCAAAACGCCCTTTTTTTCCGATTTGTTCATTAACTAAGCTTACGACAAATTCATAAATCATTTCTACGCCTGATTGCCAGCGAGAAGGGACTAGAAAGCCTCCGTTTTGTGTTACTAGATAAAATAAAATCACAACTAATCCAGTTGATAATAAAAGATATAATGATGAATTTGTAAAAGATAAATAGAAATTTCCTAAACGAATTGGAATTAAACTAACTATCGCAAATTGTTCTAAAGGTGTAAAAATCATAATCTAATTTTTTTGTAGGATTCATTAATAAAGAAATGAAATTTCTTTTTATTCTTTTTTACTTTTTTTTGTAAAAAAAGAGAATTAAATAAGTTTCATTTTAGAAGAAGTAAAAATTTTAAATTTGCTCCTTTTTTTTAAATTTATTTTCACTCCTCTCTAGAGCTAGCAGAGTTGAATTTTTACTCTTCCAAAAAATTGAATTACACACTTTTAACTTGTTTTTTCAATTTGTTCCCAAGGACTTGAAAAATCAAAAAATCTAAATTCTTGTGTTAATTCTAGAGATTCTGTGATTACACGCTTTTCAGAGTCATCATAACGAACTTCCACATAACCTGTAAGAGGAAAATCTTTACGAAGAGGATGTCCTTGAAATCCGTAGTCTGTTAAAATTCTACGTAAATCTGGATGATTCGAAAAGAAAATGCCAAACATATCCCAAACTTCTCGTTCCCACCAACCAGCAGAAGAATAAACTTGAGTGCTTGAAACTAAAGGTGTAATTTCATCAACACATGTTTTAATGCGTATTCGAGCATTAAATTCTACACTTAGTAGATTATAGACAACTTCAAAACGAAGAGGTCTAGAAGGATAATCAACTGCTGTAACATCGATTAGTACCTTGTATTGTGTATTCATGTGGTCTCTTAAAAAATATAAAAAACAGATTAAATAGTTTGGATAAACGTATAAAATTAATTCATTTCTATGGTACACAAAGTATTGAATCCATTTTGGTACAATTTTAATCAGAGATTTTGCAAAATTTTCAATCATAAAAAAGATTTTCATTTTTTGACAAAATAATATCCAATCCTTAACAAAATCTAAAATTTGTCCTTCTTTTTTTAGAAAAAAAAGAATTTAAAATAAATTATTTTAAAAATCAAATAAAATTTTTGAAATACTAGAATTTAATGATCAAAAGAATGGATTATTATTGTTTTTGTCAATTTAGTATTATCTGGTTTTCGAGTTACCCAGAAAAAGGATCTTTTATCAGTAAGAAAAATGATTTTAGTTTCATTTTCTTCTAAAAAGAAAGATAACACAGCTGATTTTTTTTTGAAAAAAAAAATCAGAATCAGAAAGAAATTTTATAATTTTTTAAGGTTACACTTTTTTTTAAGATTTTACAGATATTTGTCTAGATTAAAGATTAACTAAAATTGAAAAATAAGAAAAACTCAATCGACTTGTTTAGAATTTTATAGCAAACTAGAACGTTTTTCTAAAAAAAGAAGAAAATTTTGTAAAGTTATGGAAACGATCGGATTCGAACCGATGACTTTATGCGTGCAAAGCATACGTTCTACCAACTGAACTACATCCCCTTTACTATTAGGCAATTCATAAACGATTCTTTAGATTTTTCTTTAGCTAAAAATTTACTTAACTAAAAAATCGAATTTTTCTGATCTCGTAAAAGTTACGGGTGACAGGACTTGAACCTGTATGACTAAAAGCCCCAGGGCCTAAACCTGGTGTGTCTACCAATTTCACCACACCCGCCTGATAAAAATTCATTGATATTTTCAATTTTTTTTGGGTAGTAATGGACTCGAACCATTGACCTTTTCGTTGTAAGCGAATTGCTCTACCAACTGAGCTAAATACCCTTTTATTTCACAATAAACTTGAATTGCTCTACTTTATTTAATCGGAGCTAAGAAAAACGAACTTTTAAAAAATTTATTTTTTAAATTGTTTTTTTCTTTTTTTTACTTCTTAAAAAAAAGAAAAAGAGGACGGATGAGGGAGGATTCGAACCCCCGATACTTATTCAGTATGCCGGTTTTCAAGACCGGTACCTTAAACCACTCAGACACTCATCCAAAATTACAAATTTCATTTTCTATTTAAGCTATAAGTTTTTTTCTTTAATTTTTAAATAAAAATATGTCTAGAGGCAGATTTGAACTGCCGACACAAGGATTTTCAGTCCTTTGCTCTACCAACTGAGCTATCTAGACAATGAATAATCACAACTTTTAAGCTTCTTTAATATTTTTTTCTGGGATGAAAGGATTCGAACCTTTGAATGTCGGATCCAAATTCCGATGCCTTACCGCTTGGCTACATCCCATTTCTTTTTGTAAAAAAAGATGAAGACTGTTTTCGTTTCAAAAAATTTTAAATAATGTGAGGAGTGTTTTTAGACAAAAATGAAAGATTTTTTCATTTTTTTTTATAAATTTAAAAGAACAATATTAAAAAAAGTAACTCCCCAAGTTGGACTCGAACCAACGACAAGATGGTTAACAGCCATCTGCTCTACCACTGAGCTATTGGAGAATTAGTGATTTTATTACATGTTTGCTTTATTTTAAAAATTAAAAAGAATAAAATGGAAAACAAAAAAAATAGAGGCTAATTTTATGTTTCTCTATATGATAGGCATTGAGTTTAAGAACAAATAAAAAATTTAACACTTTGAATTTTTCTTTCTCCCGTAAAATTGAATTATAGATAGACTTAAAAACAAAGAAAAAGTCATCTTAAAAAAAATCCATGCATTTTCAATCATCGTGGGCTTATAGTTTAATGGTTAGAACACGTTGCTCATAACAACGCAGTTGTAGGTTCGAATCCTACTAAGCTCATATTGGTACCACATAAAAATTTTATGTTAAAAAAATCTCTTGTTTTCTCATCTAAAAAAAAGAATATTTTCATGTTGATCATATAGAGAACTAATAATAATTTCTGCCTGGCTTGGATTCTTTTTGTTTTATTTTATGAATTGAGAGTTTTTAAGAAATTCTCAAAAACTCCGATTTCCATAATTTCAATAAAAAAAAAGCAATTTTTCGTTTTATTGAAATTTTTCTGTGTTACTCTTTTTTTCTCATAAAAAAAGATAAAAAATAAAAATTTAACTGTAATATTTCTTCACAAAATTAAATTTCTGACATAAAAATTTCCAATTACATTTAAACATATCGTTGAACTATTATTGTCTTTTATTAAATAATAGTTTTAAATGTAAATTTGTTTTTTTACATCTATTAGATAGAAAAGCTATGGTTTTTCTTTCTAGTTCTACTAAACAAGTCTAGTGGAATAAATTTTTGCTTTTATCAAAATAAATTTTTTTTATTTAAAATTTCAGTTTTTTCATGCTTAAACAGTTTTAACTTTTGTAATTAGGAGTTAATTTCTTCAAAGTATGTCAAATCAAACGCGTTTTTTAGTTTTTAGTAAATTATTAATCTGGTGTTATTTATCTGTTTCTACATAAACTAGAATAATAAAGATAGCATCTTTTTTTTTCAAAAAAAAAGAAAAAGTGATAAAAGTCTGCTCTTGCTTTTTTTTTGAAAAAAAATACTTAAAAATTAACAAAATTAACGCATTTTTTTTTCTAATTTTATTATGAAACGACTTTCTATTATAAAACAACCTGTTTTATCTGTATTAAATGTTCATTTAGTAGATTATCCGTCTCCAAGTAATATAAATTATTTTTGGAGTTTTGGGAGTATAGCCGGTATTTGTTTAATCGTTCAGATAGCTACTGGTATTTTTTTAGCAATGCATTATACTCCTCATGTTGATTTAGCTTTCTTAAGTGTCGAACACATTATGAGAGATGTAGAAGGGGGTTGGTTCCTTCGTTATATGCACGCTAACGGTGCGAGTATGTTTTTTATTGTAGTTTATATTCACATGTTCCGTGGTTTATATTATGGTAGTTATGCTAGTCCTCGTGAACTTTTATGGTGTATTGGAGTTGTGATTCTTCTTCTTATGATTATTACTGCCTTTATAGGTTATGTGTTACCTTGGGGTCAAATGTCTTTCTGGGGGGCAACTGTAATTACAAGTTTAGCAAGCGCTATTCCTGTAGTAGGAGATAGCATTGTAACTTGGCTTTGGGGTGGTTTTTCAGTGGATAATGCAACATTGAATAGATTCTTTAGTTTACATTATTTATTACCTTTTGTAATTGTAGGTGCTTCAGTTATTCACTTAGCAGCTTTACATCAATATGGTTCTAACAATCCTTTAGGAACTAATTCAACAGTAGATAAAGTAGGGTTATACCCATATTTTTATGTTAAAGATTTAGTTGCTTGGGTAGCTTTTGCAATTTTCTTTTCAGTTTTTATTTATTTTTATCCAAATGTTTTAGGGCATCCAGATAATTATATTCCTGCAAATCCTATGTCAACACCAGCTCACATTGTGCCTGAGTGGTATTTCCTTTGGGTTTATGCAATTTTACGTAGCATTCCAAATAAGTTAGCTGGTGTAGCTGCAATTGCTCTTGTATTTATTTCGTTGTTAGCTTTACCTTTTATTAATACATCACCAATTCGAAGTTCTAATTTTAGACCTTTTCATAAAAAATTCTTCTGGTTAATTGTAGCCGATACTTTATTGTTAAGTTGGATTGGACAACAACCTGTGGAAGATCCGTACATTCTAGTTGGACAATGTGCTTCAGTTTTTTTCTTTATTTATTTCTTAATTATGGTTCCATTTTTAGGTCGATTTGAAAATTATCTAATTCATTATAAAACTCGATAATTCTAATCTTATTGAGTAGGGTTGAAATTGAACTTTAGTTCAATTTCAACCCATTTTTACTACTATGAAATTTCTAAAAAATAACTGTCTTCAATTTGTATCCTATTTTTTTTTCTTTACAAGTAGCTTTACTGTTTTAGTTTCTGTTCTTTTTTTAACATTTAGTTTTTTTCTTTTTTTAGAAGATTCTAATGTCGGCATACAATTTTTATATAATCTTATTGCTGTTTTAAAGTCATTAAGTGCAAATTATTCTCTAGAGTTCTTCTTAGTTTTCTTTTGGTCTTTCTTTCAATTTTATGTGGTTGGTCTTACCCCTTTTAAACAGCTTTTTTTTAATCTTTTAGAAATTCTGTTCACCGCAAATTCGGAAGATTATGATTTTGAAAAAATGACCCTAGCTGAACTCCAAAAAAGAACAAAAATAGCTCTTGTGCTGACAATTGTTAGCGTTCTTTTAATAGTTTCATCCAAATACGGAATGTTTCATGCATTCTGTATGGGAATTGAAACTACAACAATGGGCTTGAAAATGTTAGATTACCTTAATCGACAAGGAGAGGAAAGGAACGAGGCGGTGATGATCCTAAAAAACCTCATAATTCAGGTTTTACCAACGCTCATTATCTTAGTTTTGAAGAATTCCATATTTTTCAAATTTTATTACAATTGATAAGAGAGTATTATTCGAAAACAAACAATGTTCATGAAAAAATTATTCTTAAGTCTCTGCTAGATTTACTGAAAAATATTTCGACGGGAAGCCCTCTGGAATTATCTATACAGTTGGAAAAAATTTATCAGGTGATAAATATTTTGAATAATAGTGCACCAAAAAATAAAAATTCTGAAAAAAATCTGGAAAAATTGATTGCGTATTTAATCTTTTTAATTAATGGTGGTTATAATTCATTTCTACCTAAAACTTCTGAAACCATTGATGACAATGTTTCTTCAATTTTAAGAGAAAATAACAATCCGCTACCACCAAGAAATTATTCAGATATTGAAAAGTTTCTGATAGAAAAAGGTTTTGTGGAAGCGTTACAAGTTGGATTCCCACCGAAAAACAAAGGGGCAACTCTAGGTAGGAGTACGGAAAGGTTCCGCGATATTTTAAAATTCTTGAAAAGACTTTTTAAAAAGTAGTAGAACAAAAAAAACTGCTTGCCTGTAACATTACTCTAAAAAGAGAATTAAATCATGTTTCTCATATAGAGAACTCTAAAAAAATGGAGACTAAATCTAAAGAGTTTTGTTGTTGTGAATTTGCGAAACTCAAAAAGACTCTTTAACAAATCAAAAATTTTGGTTGCCTTTTTAATTTTAAAGCAACGGAAGAATGGCTGAGTGGCTGAAGGCACTGGTTTGCTAAATCAACGTACATTATTTAGTGTACCATGGGTTCGAATCCCATTTCTTCCGTGTAGAAGAAAAGAAAATTTTTTTAAATTCTTGAGTGTTTTTTTCATCAACTGTTAACACTTATTTTTTTTTTTTCAAATAGTTCTCAAATTTTGTAATTGAAACAGAATCTAGACAGAACTAAAAAAAATTTCTATATTATTGTTGTTTTTTATTTACTTAAAACAACAAAAAAGTTTTTGTTTTAAAACAAATTTTAAAAATAAAAAGTGAATAATCAATTTTAAAGCAAAATAAAATTATCATCAAAATTATGAATTCAAAAAGATTTTACAATTGGCTTAATATTTCCAGCAAGAATTTTAACAAAGGAATCAATTTTGGACATAAATCCATAAAATTATCAAAGAACTCTTATTGGCATCCACTCTTGTCCGACTATTTTTTAGGTATACGACATAATGTGAGCGTGTTTAATACAAAACAAACACTAAAATGTTTATTGCGAGCTTTTCATGTGATAGCAGTAATTCTAAAACAAAAAGGTCGTCTTTTAATTATAAACACTAATCCAGAATTTTGGAGACTCTGTAATAATCTAACACATATTACATTACTAGGTCAATATAAATCTAAACACTTAGAACTAGATTCTCATTTAGTAAAACAAAACCGAGTTTCTAAGAATTATCAAAATCTCAGAACCCCTCTCCTTTCTTATGTAAACTATAAATGGATCGGTGGTACTTTAACTAATTGGAAACAAGTTTCTAAATCAGTATTAACTTTTGCAAAATTTTCAGAAAGATGTGAAAAATTTTTAATTCAAAACAGAGTCGATTTTCCTCGATATACAAAAGTAAAAAAATGTTTTAATGGATTACTCTATAAAAATAATCGTAAAATGGTATTAGCTTTCAATCAAAAACCTGATTTGATTTTTTTGATAAATCCTAATGAAAATCAAGCTGTTCTGAATGAAGCATACAGACTTCATATACCTGTTATTGCATTTATGGAATCGAGCTTGAACCCTAAAGGAATTACTTATCCCATACCTGTTAATAATTATTCGATTAAATTTATCTATTATTGCTTAAAAAAAATAGTTAAAATCACTCAAATTTAAATACTCTTTGTTTTTTTACTTTTTTTTTTGAAAAAACAGATGACAAATTCATTGAATTTGCCATCATGCGGAAATAGCTCAGTGGTAGAGTACTGCCTTGCCAAGGCAGGTGTCGAGGGTTCGAATCCCTTTTTCCGCTTTAGAATGAAATAGAAAATTCATTGAATTTGTTTTCACTATAATGTTTTTATTGTTTTAAATGGATTTCTCTAAAAGAAGTCTATTTAATCACTTCTTTAAATAAAGCAGACTTCATAAAAAAAAATGAAGTTTTTTTATTTAGAAAATGGCAGATTATAACCTTTTCAAATTCAAATATTTTATTACTTGATTAAATTTTTTTTTTACAAAAAAAACAGTAAAAGGACTAAAAAAGCAAAAAAATGGATTTTTTAGCTGGAATTTGATTCCAAATTTTTAAACAGCAAGTAATCTTTTTAACAAAATTATTTTTTGATAAAAAATTTCTTAAAAAAAGAAATTTTTCATCCTACAATTCCAAACAATATATGGCAAATTTCATACAGCGCGATAAAAAGAGAAGATTTTTATATTCAAAACATGAATTAAAAAGGCTTGAATTAGCGAGTGTTGCTCAAGATTTAACTGTTTCAAAAGAGATTCGCTATAAAAGTCTTCAAGAATTAAACAAATTACCACGTAATAGTTCTCCAATTCGAATTAAAAATAGATGTATTTTAACAGGTCGAAGCCATTCAGTGTTACGTTTTTGCTCTCTTTCTCGTTTAAAATTTCGCGAATTAGCAGCTCAGGGAGTTTTAATGGGTGTAACTAAAGCAAGTTGGTAATCCGATACAATTCAAAATTTTTTGAATTCAATCTGATTTTTTATAACTCCTTTATTTTTTTATAAACAAATATCGATTTTTTTTTCTTGTTTTTAAAAAAGAGAAAAAAAACAAGAAAAAACAAATTTTATAAATTTGTCATTAAGATATCAGTTGATTTTTACAAATAAACGAGTTGATTTTTAATAATGAAAAATTTTATGTATACAATTGATTTAGATTTAAAATCTTTTGAAAGAGAAAATTTAAAAAAAACTGAGAATTGTATTTTATCTTTATTTGAATTTTTAAACAAAAATGAGATAAAATATAAAACGAACCCAAAAAAATGTAAAAAAATTACAGTTTTGAGATCACCACATATTGATAAAAAATCTCGAGAACATTTTCAACTGTTAACATTTAAACGAACACTAAGTATTTCACTCTCGGATAAAAACAGTGTTTTCTTTATTTTTGATTTTTTAAAAAATATGAAATCTATTGGTGTTGAAATTACAATTTATGTAAATTTTTTAACATACTAAAATAATAAATTTTATTTTGCTTTGTAAAAAAACAGCAAATAAATTTTAAATTACTGTATCCTTTTGATGAATCATCCATCAAAAGGACACTATTCATTAATTATTTTCTATAAAAAAAATAAAAGCCTTTTATTAAAAAAAGAATAAATTTTTATAAATATATAAAATACTTTTCTTTGGTTTTTAGAAACCTGAGAGCGGGGGTAGGATTCGAACCTACAATTTTCAGATTATGAGCCTGACGAGACAACCATTTTCTCATCCCCGCAATAAGCTTTTTATTTTGCATGGGTATAGTAGGACTCGAACCTACGACCAGTTGGTTAAAAGCCGACTGCTCTACCTGCTGAGCTATACACCCTTTTTTTTATTTTTTTGTGTTTAGTGTTTCTTTTTAAGTTTCAGATTTATAATTTATCACAGTTTTATTAAATATCTTAAAGGCTCTCTAATTTTTTTATTTACTATTTACGGGATTTCAAAATAAAAAAAAAGAATAGGTGATTTTGATAGATGATCAATCAATTGATTCTTTATTCAAGAAAAATTTTTAATCGGGGGGTTACCCCCCCGTTATTTTTTGATTTTAATAACTTAGCTCCAATCTAGGGCACCTTTTCTCCATTCATAAACAAAACCTATTGTTAAAATTATAAGAAATATCATCATGGACCAAAACCCAAAAAAACCTGTTTGATTTAGAGTTAATGCCCATGGAAATAAAAAAGTAACCTCAAGATCAAATATTATAAATAGAATAGCTACAAGATAAAATTGAATGTCAAATCTACTTCGAGCATCATCAAAAGGGTCAAAACCACATTCATAAGCTGAAATTTTTTCTGGATCTGATTTCTTTGTAGCGAAAATAAAAGAAACGCCTACAAGTATTAAAGAAAGGGCTAGAGCAATTATAAAATATACAAAAATTCCTACAAATTCGATCATTTTTTTTTTATTATTTTTCTCACTTAATTAGTTACATTACTCAAATTTCTTTTAACTTTTTTCAACTAAAGACAAAATGGATTGTAGCCCAATCCATTCTGAATTAAGTAAGTTATCCATTTTATTTTTTTTTGTAAAAAAAATGAATCAAAATCGAAAAAAATCCAAATTGAGAGGTTAAAAGACAAAAAAAATATTAATCTAACCATCAGAAAATGAAAGATTTTCTATAACTTTTTTTTGTAAAAAAAAAGGTGAATCATTTTCATAATCACATGAAAATCACGAAAAATTTTAAATCTAAAACAAAGATTAAGAACCTTTTTTGTTTTTCAAAAAAGAATGAGTTCTTAACTTCTTTTCTGAAAAAAATAAGAGAAACAATTTTTTAAAATCTCCAATTTTGTTGTTTTCTATTTTCTATCAGTGAATTTAATTAATTTGTTTTTTTTATTTTGTTTGATAATATTTTTAGTCTACTTATTGAAAATTTAAAAACGATTCTAAAAAGAGACTTTATTTGTTTTACTGATAACAAGACTTAAAAAAATTAAGTCTACTTTCTTAATTTCGAGGACAACGGGACTCGAACCCGCGACCTTTGGCGTGACAGACCAATACTCTAACCAAACTAAGCTATGTCCTCATTAAAAAATGTTTAGAAAATTATTTTTAAAACTGTCTCCAAAAAAATAATTTTGGAGACGGTTTACTCCTTGAGTGAATAAATAGACCGGTGAAAAATTGATTGACCAGGTTTTCTTAAAAAAAAGAGAAACTAGAATTTTCTTATTTGATAGAATGTTTTGCTATGGTAAATAATCAAAACTTAATAAAATACCAGAAACTAATACAACCCAAGCTAGTGAGAGTGGTAATAAAACTTTCCAGCCAAGACGCATTAATTGATCATAACGATATCTTGGAAAAGCTGCACGAACCCAAATAAAGGAAAACAGGAAAAATGTAACCTTTAAACCAAACCAAAAAACTCCGGGTATCCAATGAAAAACTCTAAAGTCAAAAGGAGGTAACCAGCCACCTAAAAAAAAGAGAGTACAAAGACTGCCCATAACAATCATATTTGCATATTCACCTAGAAAAAAGAGTGCAAAACCCATTGAAGAATACTCAACATTATAACCTGCTACAAGCTCTGCTTCTGCTTCAGGTAAATCAAAAGGTGCTCGATTTGTTTCTGCTAAACAAGAAATAAAAAACATGACTAACAGTGGGAAAAGAGGGACACAAAACCAAATAGTTGTTTGTGCTCTGACAACTTGAGACAAATTTAAAGACCCAGTACACAATAGTACAGTAATTAATATTAAACCAATAGAAACTTCATAAGAAACCATTTGAGCAGCTGATCGTAAACTTCCCAGAAAAGCATATTTTGAATTACTTGACCAACCGGCAGTGATAATACCATAAACGCCTAATGAAGAAATAGCAAATAAATATAATAACCCTACATTTAAATCAGCTAACACTAAGCCTTCTCCGAAAGGAATCACAGCCCAAGCCACCTGACTTAATAAAAACGTTAACACAGGTGCAAAAAGAAAAATCACTAAATTCGCACTACTCGGTAAGACAGGTTCTTTAACAACTAACTTTAGCCCGTCAGCAATTGGTTGAAAAATTCCAAAAATACCGACAACATTTGGTCCTTTTCGACGTTGCATTGAGGCTAATACTTTTCTTTCAGCAAGCACTAAAAAAGCAACACCTAACAATAAAGGGATTGTTAACACTAATATTTTTAAAATAAGACTTAAAAAAAATAAAATCATAGAACTTTTTTATTAATTAAAAAACATGTTTTCTTTTGTATCTAAAAAAAGATAGCGGCCACTTTAGTGAAAAATAAAGCAACACTAAGGTTTTTACTCGTTGGCTTTGTATCCAGTTAAAAAAATTTGATACAAAGCCAACGGGAATTCTCTTTAAACTCAATTAAAGAAAAAACCTTGACAATTTTTCCTCTTTTTTTTTTTTTTAAGAGAAGCTTTGTTTATTTGAATTTTCGGTTTAAAAACATTTAAAGAAACTATCTTTTTTTTTGAAGGTTTTTCGAAGAAAATCCTTTAAAAATTAAACAGTAGCTAAAAATTTATCTGTAAACCCGTCAAAAAAGCTTTTTAATTGAAGATTTAATTCATCAGATAATACTCTTTTTTCACGAATAGCGTTTAAAATTTCTGGAGAAATTTCTCTAAGAATTGCTTGTTCAAATCGAGGAATATCAGCGATACTCATTTTATCTAAATATCCACGAGTTGCTGCATAAAGAACTACAATTTGATTTTCAATAGGCATTGGTTGAAATTGACCTTGTTTTAAAACTTCAGTTAAACGAGCACCGCGATTTAATAGATATTGAGTTGCTGCATCTAAATCTGAGCCAAACTGAGCGAACGCAGCTACTTCACGATATTGTGCTAGTTCTAATTTCAAAGTTCCTGCAACTTGTTTCATTGCTTTTACTTGTGCTGCAGAACCCACACGACTAACTGATAGACCTACGTTAATTGCTGGTCGAATCCCTTTATAAAATAATTCAGTTTCTAAGAAAATTTGACCATCAGTAATTGAAATAACGTTTGTAGGAATATAAGCAGAAACATCTCCAGCTTGTGTTTCAATTACTGGAAGTGCAGTTAATGAACCACCACCAACATCTTTTGACATTTTAGCTGCTCTTTCTAGAAGACGAGAGTGTAAATAAAAAACGTCTCCAGGGAAGGCTTCACGACCTGGAGGTCGGCGTAAAAGAAGAGACATTTGGCGATAAGCTACAGATTGTTTACTTAAATCATCATAAATAATTAAAGCGTGCATGCCATTATCACGGAAATATTCCCCCATAGCACACCCTGAATAAGGAGCTAAGAATTGAAGTGGTGCAGGATCAGATGCTGTAGCAGCAACAATAACTGAATAATCTAACGCTCCAGCGTCATTTAGGATTTTTACAATCTGAGCTACTGTTGATCTTTTTTGACCTACCGCTACATAAACACAATAAAGTTTTTTAGATTCATCATTGCCTGCATTAACACCTTTTTGGTTAATAATAGCATCGATTGCAATTGCAGTTTTTCCTGTTTGACGATCACCGATAATCAATTCACGTTGTCCACGTCCAATTGGTACAAGACTATCTACTGCTTTTAGACCTGTTTGCATCGGCTCATGAACTGATTGACGAGCGATAATACCAGGTGCTTTTACTTCTGCACGTCGACGTGTTACGTCTTTTAATGGACCTTTTCCATCGATAGGATTTCCTAATGCATCAACTACACGGCCTAATGTACCTTTTCCAACAGGAACGTCTACAATAGTTCCTGTACGTTTCACGATATCACCTTCATTAATTGCGTTATCACTTCCAAACAACACAACACCTACGTTATCGTTTTCTAGGTTAAGTGCCATTCCTCGTACACCACTCCCGAATTCAACCATTTCACCTGCTTGAATTTTATTAAGACCGTAAATACGAGCAATACCGTCACCAACGGATAACACTCGACCAATTTCATCTATATTAATTTTAGAATATGAGTTAGAAATTTTTTGTTCTAATAATACTGAAATTTCACTTAATGATAATGCCATAGAATTTTCTTTTTGTTATTTGTCATCTATTAGGAATTAACCTAACAGACCGTCTTTTTTACAAAAAAAGAAAAAGACACTTTTTTTACGAAATATTTAGTTTAGAAACTTTAGATTAAAAAAGTGCTTTTATCTTCTTTCAGGTAAAGAAGAATGGTTCTCATCTTGTTAAAAAAAAAACAAGACTTAAATTAATTTTGACTTTGATTTAAAGTCAAAATGGTTTTATTTATTTCTTTTTTTTCTTAGGAAAAAAGAAATAAAATTAAAAATGGTTGCCCCTATTAGAAAAACCAATTAAAAAAGGAATCTTTTTTGTTTGATAAAAACAAGATAATCAGATTCATTTTCATTTTTTTTAGAAAAAAAGAATGAGCGTTTATTTAATAAAAAAAATCTAAAAGAGTCTTTTTATTGATCACTAAAATTGAAAATCTTAAAAACGTTTCAATCAATCCAGGAGAAAAGGGATTCGAACCCTTAACCTTTGGTTTTGGAGACCACTATTCTACCATTGAAACTATTCCCCTTTTTTACCTCTTTTTTATCTTAGATAAAAAAGGCAAAAACATTAGAAATTTTTATCTAAATCAAAATTTTTTTTAATAATCAAAGTCTAGTTGTTAATGTCAAAATGAGCCTGCTATCGGACTCGAACCGATAACCTTCGGTTTACAAAACCGATACTCTACCAATTAAGTTAAGCAGGCATTCCTTTAAACAGTATTTGGAGTAAGTGAATCAGTTTTTCTAGTTTAGTTAAAAAATGAGTTTATTTAAAGTTTCATATCAAGGGATTTCTTAGGTTAAAGATCAGTCGAATTTTTCTTTACTTTTTAAAAAATCGTTGGTCTCTAATTGTTCGTGCTTGGAAAGATTCGAACTCTCAACCCCCAGATCCGTAGTCTGATGCTCTATCCAATTAAGCTACAAGCACTAAATAAAAACTTTTTTAAATTAATTTATTCTTTTATCTGGTAGTAAAACTGAAAAGAATAATGAATTTTGTTAAAACAAAAAGATACGAACTTCTAATTTCTTTTTTATTCAATTACACATTCGTTGAATGTGTAATTGAATAAAAAAGAAATTAGAATAAAAAGGAGATAAAAAAAAACTATCCCTTTAATAAATTAATGAACTCTACTGCAATTGTACCACGAATTCTGTAATAGACTACTAATAAAGCAAGGCCTATTGCAGATTCTGCTGCAGCAACTGTTAAAATTAATAGTGCAAACAGTTGTCCAATTAAATCGTCTAGATAAACTGAAAACAATAGAAAATTTAAATTCACTGCTAAGAGCATTAATTCAATCGACATTAACATTACTATGATGTTTTTTCGATTTAAAAAAATTCCCCAGATACCCAGTAAAAACAAAATCATTGAGACTGCTAAATATTTGACTAAATCCATATGATAAATTTTTAAATTTAAATCTTTATTTACTAAGAAAAGAGAAGTCTTTAGATTAATAAATAAAGTAGAACTTTTTAAAATTTCAAAAAACAAATGTCATCTTTTTTTGATCTCAAGAGCAATCGATCCATTTTGAGAATCAAAATGGAATGAAAAAATTGATCTTTCTTAGAGAGTTTAGAGTAGAAGATAAAAATTTGCTCTTTTGATAAAATAAAAAAATTGTGATACCGGTGACAAATTTTATAAAATTTGTCAGTAAAAAAAAAGGAGTTTATTTGAGTTTCACTGATTGATAAATCAATCAGTGAAACTAGAGAACAGATTTTAAGCAGTTTTTCTAATAGTTTTTGCAAAATCTCGAGTATTCTGTAGAAAAACTTGTTGACGTTTAATGCGAATACCTTTTTGCATTGTTAAAACAATTGCTCCTATCATAGCAATGAGTAAAATCACACTAGACATTAAGAAAAAATAGAAATAATAAGTATAAACTAAATTTCCAATAGCTTGAATATTAGTTACTGTTTGTAAATTTTCTGACCAGTTAATAAAATTGCTCAATTTAAATTCTTCAAAACTCTCAGTATTGTAAAACAATAAAGGAATTAAATCATTATCTACAATAAGCAAAATTTCAAATAAAAAAACAACTCCAAGAACACCACCTATAGGAAGGTAACGAAGTCTTTTTTCATTAATTTCAGCAATTTTTATATTTAACATCATTACGACAAAAAGAAATAATACCGCTATAGCGCCCACATAAACGACCAAAAAAATCATTGCAAAAAAATCTAAACCTAATAATACGAGTAATCCCGCTGCATTAAAAAATACCAAAATTAAAAACAGTACAGAATAAACTGGATTTCTTGCTTGTATAACCATTACACCTGATAATAATGTCATACTTGAAAATAAATAAAATAATAAATCCATAGCTAATTTTTTTTGTTCTATTGTAATATAAAAAGGATTGAGGTTCTCTTTTTTTTTAGAAAAAAAAAGATGTAAAAATCTCTTTTTTTAATTTTGAGAATAACATGAACTCTTTTTCCAAGGGAATCTTTATGTGATTACTTTATCACTGACTCTTTCAAAAATTATAGAATTGTTACCTTTTTCTTATTCCTTAGTTTAAATAAAAACTCAATTTTCGGAGATGTTGAGACGCTCTATTATAATTTTTTTTATGTTTTTTGTAAAAAAATTTTAAAGATTAGTTAGTAATCTATAAAATAATTATTTTTTTTACAAAAAAAGAGTTGGCCTAATTCCAAATCCAATTAATCTGCGGACTATGAATATTTTTATTTTTGATAAAGCCAAAATTTGGTTTTATTTTAACAAATAATTGACTTTAAAAACTGCAATTAGCGTTTTTGTTAAGGTTGAAATTCTTCTTCAAAAAATAAACCTATGAAAATTAAAAATTCAAAAAGCATATAAAATAAAAAAGCAAGCCCTAATTGACTTGAGAAATCAGGCGGGACAATAAAAGCTGAAACAAGTAATGAAGTTCCGGCTAAATATTTTCTGTTAAAATAGAAACTGGAAACCTTTAACATTTTTTTTGAATATAATAAAGAAATACCAAAAGGGATTTGAAATAAAACTAAAACAGTTGTGATTATTTTAACAACTAATTTGACATAACAAGCTATTCTAGCATTAAATTCTACACTCACGAGTGGTTGTTTAGACAGCTCCGTGAAACTTTCAAGGGATGCTGATGACATTTCAAAACTAAGAAGAAAATGAAATATTTTAGGGAGTAAAAAAAAATAAGTGAATAGAAATTCACTTAAAACTAACAGCAAAAAAATTCCATATAAAAAATTGACACCAGAGCGCTCCATTTGGTAAAAACTTGGAATCAAAAAACACCAAAAATGATAAAGAACTAAAGGTAAAAGCAAAAAAAGAGTTAAAATCAAAGAAATTTTTACAAGTGTGTAAAAAGCTTCTGTTAATTCTAAAAAAATAAACGTTTGATGGAGTTGAATAAATGGTCTCCCTAAAATATAAACAATTTCTAATTGGTAATTCCAGCAAATGAAAAATGTAGTAATTGCTGATAAAATTAAATAAAATCCACGTAATTTAAGTTCAAAGAGATGATATTGGAAATTTACCATAAAAAAAATCGACTGGAGTGCAGTTCTCTTTTTTCTAGAAAAAGAGAAGGTAATACTCACCTTTTATTTTTGATTGTTTGTCATTCTTATAGACTGTCTAGTTTTAAATCAGTCACTTTTTCTGATTTTTTTTTGTAAAATAAGAGAAAAAAATCAGAAAAAAGATCAACTAGAATTCAAAATCTAAACTCACTTGGTGAAATTGGTAGACACGATAGACTCAAACTCTGTTCCTTTATTCGGGATATCGGTTCGAATCCGATAGTGAGTAATTTCACTTTACTAATTGAGAGATTAAATTGTCAAAATCAGTCTATATAAAAAACATCTTAATAGATTTATTGATTTTTCAATTTTTCTGATCTTTGTAAAGACTCTTGTTTATTACTACGCAAAACTAAAAAATAACTTTACATTGTAAAAATCAAATCTGAGCCCATTGTTAGTTAAAAACTTTCCCATCGAGTAAAAAGTCTTTTATTCGATGATATTTTAATTTCTTCATTGTAAAGTTTTTGAATTTTAAAGATTAAATTATTATGAAAAAAACACTCTTAACAGAAAAACAAAATAATACATCTCTAGCACTAACTGGAAAGTCTAATGTTTCTCCAAAATTAACAAAATTAAACTATTTGTTAGAAAATTCACAAAGTTTTCAAGCAAAACTAGCTAGAGTAAATGTTCCTTCTAGTGTTTCATGTTTCTCTTTTGAAGAAAAATGTGGAGAATTATCAACAGACTTGCCTTTATTTTTATCGCTTACAGAAAAACCTGTAGATTTATTATTTTCTATTGATCAATTTGTTTTTGAATTTTCAAAAACAACATACCAGCAAAGAAAAACAGGGGAATTTTTTCAACAATTAAAAGAAAGAAAAAAATTAAGTCTTTTTTATGGACACTTAACTAGAAAACAAATTACTAGTCTATTTAAAAAAGCTGGAAAAATGAAAGGTTATTTTTCTCGAAATTTTTTTTCATTGTTAGAACGAAGATTAGATATTACACTTTACCGAAGTGGTTTCACTCAAACGATTGCGGAAGCTCGCCAATTAATAAAACATAATAAAGTTCGAGTGAACGAAACTCGAGTTAATGTTTCTAGCTATTTATTAAATTCTGGTGACATAATTTCTCTTCACTCAGAAAAACAATCCACTTTAATTCATCAAACACTTAATGCTATGATTACTCCTAAATCTAAACAGCATTCTAAAGTTTTTGAAGAGTATTACTCACGTTTAAAAAAATTGTTAGATGGATCTTCTCTCCATTCTTTTTTACAAAAAAAAGATGGAAAAAAGTTTTATTCAAAAAAAAATTTAAAACAGAAGCAAGATTCATTTTATACAAAATCTCTTTGTAAATTGCTAATACAATGTGTTTTAAACAGAATTAAATCAAGATCTTTTTTTTCTCTTTTTTCAAAATCAAATCAACAAGAATCTTCTCCTTTTTTGATCCAGTCTCAAAGTTTAGAAAAAAATAAATTTTTAACACTCTTAAAATGGAAATCATCACTTGGTTTTAAATCAAGCCAAAAAAAAACAGTTCAACAAAGACAATTTACAAAAAAACTAAAGGATTCACCAAAAATATCCTATGCCACTGGAGGTTGTTTAGAAAAAAAACCTGTATTTTGGAATCAAACAGTTCTTGATGGAAACAAAAGAAAATTTTTTTTACAAAAAAAACATGTCTCGAAAGAGTTTCATTTGTTGAAAAATAAAAATCGTTTGTTAATCAAAACTTGTTTTTTATTGTTTTTAAAACAATTGTCGATTCATGAAAAATTTCAAAATCTAGTAGTTCTAAATTTTAAAAAATCATTCTATAAAAAATCAGTTGATCAAGCTCAATTCCGTTTTTCTCGAATTTTACATTGGAGAACATCAAAACCTATTCATATAGAAACTTCATATAGTATTTTAACAAGTATTTTTTTATATGCACCACAGAGAATAAATTTCCCTTTTTTTATTGATTTAGATCTGATTCAGAGATCTTTGCGTTAATAAAAAATAAAAAGGAGATAAAATTATTCTCTCTTCAATCAATTTTAGTTTATCTTTCTCATTGTAAAAAAAATAAAGATAAACTAAAAACGACTATTCTTTTGATTTTGCCTTTTTATAAAAAGGCAAAATCAAAACTAAGTCAAATAATTTGTTAATTTAAAACTACATAATTAGTATGCCTACACCAAATCAACTCTTAAAAAAATCAAGTTCGCGAAGAAAAAAAATTTATGCGAGCAAAAAACCAGCTTTAGACCAATGTCCACAGAAAAAAGGTGTTTGTTTTCGTGTTTATACAAGAACACCTAAAAAACCTAATTCTGCTTTAAGAAAAGTAGCTAAAATTCGTTTAACCAATTTTACAGAAATTATTGCTTATATTCCAGGTGAAGGGCATAATTTACAAGAACATTCAGTTGTTCTCGTTCGAGGTGGTCGTGTAAAAGATTTACCTGGCGTAAAATATAAATTAGTTCGTGGTATTTTAGATTTACAAGGTGTTGTGAATAGAAAACAAGCCCGATCTAAATACGGAGCCCCAAAAGGGAAAAAATAAAAAAAAATTGATTATCAACTATGAAACTGAATCAACCAAAATTATCTTATAAAAATCAAGAACAGCCGTATAAGAATTCTCAAAATCAAAGCCAAAAATTTTTAGCAACTGATCCTCTTTTTTTACAAAAAGAAGACATTTCACTCTCTGGAAAAAGGCCTACACGTTTTGACTTGTTTGTTAGAAAAATGACGCATTTAATAATGAAAGACGGTAAGAAAATTCAAGCAACTAAACTAGTTTGGAGTATGTTGTTGATTTTAAAACAAAAGGTAAAAAGAGAGAGTCTTTTTGTACAAAAAAAAGATGAGAAAAAAAATCAAAGATCTAACTCCCCTGCCCTTCTTGTAAGACTAATTTATCAAGCACTTGAAAATATTACACCAAGTTTAGAAGTCCGTAAAGTTCGAGTTGCTGGATCTACTTATCTAGTTCCTGCTGCTCTTTCAAAAAAGAAACAAGAAAATTTAGCTTTAAAGTGGCTTATTGAATCAGCAAAAAAAAGACAAAAGAATTCAAATGGAAATTTTTCAGAATGTTTAGCTGATGAATTTCTCGATGCTTCAAAAAAAACAGGATATGCACGACAAAAAAGAGATGAACTACACCGTTTGGCGCAACAAAATCGTGCGTACATTCGATATCGTTGGTGGTAGTTAAGAAAAATGAAGTGTAAACACTGTTTTCTTTTTTCTCTTGTTTTTCATGAAAAACAAGAGAAAAAAGAAAACAGTGTTTGTTTGAGTTCATTTATCAGTCAATGAATTAAAGAATGGTTGGGTAACATAATGGTAATGTGCGGGATTGCAAATCCTAAAATGGCAGTTCAAATCTGCCCCTAACCTAGTGTGGTTTGTATTTATCCATTAATGGATAAATACAAAAACATCAGCCAAAAAGAGATTGTGTAAGTATTTAAACAGGACTCAATAAAAACAAACCCTGATTTTTTTATTGAAAAATTTTTAACAAAGACCTTTTCTTTTTATTAAAAAAAAGAGATGTCTAGATAAAATCAAGGGCTTCATGTGATCTTTTTTTTGTAAAAAAAGAAGAGTCATTTTTTCACTCAAGAATACGTTTGGTTGTTTTTTATCACTAACAAAATTAATAAAAAATCGTAAACTGTTTAGTTTCTATTTATTTTTTTTTACAAAAAAAGATAAACAACTTTTCTATTCCAGAATAATGAATCCCAACTCTTTACCCGAAATATTATGGCTTTAAATATTCACGATAATTCTTTAATTACACTTCAGGCAAATTATAAAACATTTTTATTTGATACTGATTTTCAATCAGTATTACCTGAAATTTTTTTAATGACTACAGGTATTTATCTCTTAGTCTATGGTGTGATTTGGAGTACTTCAAAAGAAAAAAATTATCCTTTACTTTTAACTCCTTTAAGTTGGCTTTCGCTTTTAGCTTGCCTATTTACATTTGTTCTATTAATTAATAGTCCAATTCAAAATGCATTAGTTTTCTATAATACTTTAGTAATTGATGATTTTACAACATTTATAAAAGGACTTATTTTATTAAGCACATTTTTCTGTATTTTCATGTCACGCGATTACATGAAACAAGAGTCACTAAATGCTTTTGAATATCTTATTTTAATTCTTCTTTCTACTTCTAGCATGCTATTCTTAGTTTCTTCAGCTGATTTTATTTCTCTCTATTTAGCATTAGAGGCGCAAAGTTTGTGTTTTTACGTGTTAGCTGCTCTAAAAAGAAATTCTGAATTTTCAACAGAAGCAGGTTTAAAATATTTTTTATTAGGTGCTTTCTCATCTGGACTCCTTTTATTTGGATGTTCTTTAATCTATGGGTTCACAGGTGTCACTAATTTCTCAGAGCTAGCTCGAATTTTTACTGGGGGTACCCAAGAATTTTTAGTATCAACAACAGCATTACCTGCCTGTGAACTTGGTATGGTATTCTTATTAGTAGGTTTTCTATTTAAAATTACTGCAGTCCCTTTTCATATGTGGTCACCTGATGTTTATGAAGGAGCACCAACGCCAGTTACAGCATTTTTTTTAATCGTTCCTAAAGCTGCTCTTTTTGGTGTTTTTTTACGCATATTTGGAGAAAGTTTTTATGATTTTATTTTGCCTTGGCAAAAAATTCTCTTAGTTTCGAGTTTAGCCTCAATGATTCTTGGATCTATTGCTGCTCTTTCACAAACTCGAATTAAAAGGCTTCTTGCTTACAGTTCTATAGGACATGTAGGATATTTATTAGCTGGATTTGCTTGTGGTACAATTGAAGGAATTCAAGCTCTCCTAATTTATTTGGTGGTTTATATTTTTATGAACATTACCATGTTTGCTATTATTCTTTCAGCATTGCGCCGAGAACATCTCCAAGTAGTCCCAAGATTAAAATATATAACAGATCTGGCTTTTTTAGCAAAAACAAATCCAGTGCTTGCTTTGACTTTTACAGTCACTCTGTTTTCTATGGCAGGTATTCCACCACTAGCCGGGTTTTACAGCAAAGCTTATTTATTTTTTGCTGCTTTAAGCTCTAACTTATATCTTGTAGCAGTTATAGGTGTTTTATGTAGTGTTCTAAGTTGCTTTTATTACATTCGTTTAGTTAAAATAATGTATTTTGAAGCACCAAAAAATTGGTGTAGCTTTTCACGTATCCCTGTAGAAAATGCAATTACTTTAGCAATTACTTTATTTTTTATTTTATTTTTTATGTTTTATCCAACACCACTTCACTTAATCACACATAAAATTGCTCTAACTCTTTGTTTATAATAAATTTTCCATCTTTTTTTTGTAAAAAAGAATGGGAGAGGAATAACTTATTAATTTTTTAACCTATTTACTAGTAAATAGGTTAAAGCTTTTTTTATATAATTTTAAATATATTTGATAAAAGAAAATTTTCAATAATCAATTAAGAGTATTAATTAATTAATAAATAAATTAAAAATCATAAAAAAATTTTCTTTCTTTTTATTTTTTTACACATCCTTTTAACGTGTAAAAAAATAAAAAGAAAGAAAAACTAATTACAAAAGATTTTAAATTTAGTTTTTTTTATGTTATGTCGAAATGATTATCTATCTACTTCACCAAAAACTATATCTTGTGTTCCAATAATTGTTACAACATCAGCAAGCATATGATTACGTGACATAAAGTCAATACCTTGAAGATGAGCAAATCCCGGGGCACGTATCTTACAACGATAAGGTTTATGTGTACCGTTACTTACAAGATAGACACCAAACTCACCTTTTGGTGCTTCAACTGCTGTGTAAGTTTCTCCAGCGGGAACAACAAAACCTTCAGTATATAATTTAAAATGGTGAATCAAAGATTCCATAGATTGTTTGAATTGACTTCGAGAAGGTGGTGTAATTTTTCGATCATCTGTTTTAATCAGACCTTGAGGCATTTCGTTTAAACATTGCATAATAATACGCAAACTTTGACGCATTTCTTCAATTCTAATTAAATAACGATCGTAGCAGTCACCACGAGTTCCTACTGGTACATCAAAATTCATTCGCTCATAGACATCGTAAGGTTGTGTTTTTCTTAAATCCCAGCTGATTCCAGATGCTCGAAGCATAACCCCAGAGAACCCCCAATCTAAAGCTTGATCTGCTGTAACAACCCCAATATCCACTAATCTTTGTTTCCAAATTCGATTATTGGTTAACATTTCTTCCATTTCATCGATACGTGAAGCAAATTGTTGCGCAAATTTAAAAATATCTTCGCTAATTCCTAAAGGTAAATCTTGTGCTACACCACCTGGTCGGACATAAGCAGCGTGCATTCGTGCACCAGAAACTCTTTCATAAAATTCCATAAGTTTTTCACGCTCTTCAAAACCCCAAAGAAAAGGTGTTAAAGCACCCACATCCATAGCATGACAAGTTAAAGCTAATAAATGATTTAATAATCGAGTAATTTCGCCAAATAGAACTCGAATATATTGTGCTCGAAGAGGAACTTCAGTGTTTAAAAGTTTCTCAATAGCTAAAGAATATGCTTGTTCTTGACACATCATAGAGACATAATCTAATCGATCAAAATAAGGTAATCCTTGCATATAATTTTTATATTCAAGAAGTTTTTCTGTTCCTCTGTGTAAAAGGCCTACGTGTGGGTCCGCGCGTTGTACAACTTCCCCATTCATTTCTAAAACTAATCTTAAAACGCCATGAGCTGCAGGATGTTGAGGACCAAAATTTATTGTAAAATTTTTAATTTTTTTTGGACTTAATGCTTTTTCAATAGACATAATTGTTTTTTTTCTTTATTTTGTGCTTATTGATTACTCATTAGATAAATACACAATTTTTTAATGAGTAATCAATAAATATCTTTATTAACAAATTTATGAAATTTGTTTCAGGTAGTTTCTAGTAAAACTTGATTTTCATCTTCTTTTTATCTTTTGTTTTAAAACAAAAGATAAAAAGAAATATTGAGGTATTTACAAGTTAATACCTTAAAAAGCAAGTTTATTAACGAGCTATGCACCTCCCCAATAGTAAATACATACAAATAGGAAAAGCCATACCACATCTACCATGTGCCAATACCAAGCAGCTGCTTCAAAACCAAAATGGTGTTGTCTAGTAAAGTGATAGTTAATTAAACGGTAAAGACAAACACTTAAGAATAAAGTTCCAATGATTACGTGGAAACCATGTAATCCTGTTGTCATAAAGAATGTAGAACCGTAAATACCATCAGCAATAGTAAAAGGAGCTTCCATATACTCATAGGCTTGGAATCCTGTAAAAATCACAGCTAAAATAATAGTAAGCGCTAATCCTTGGATAGCTTGTTCACGATTTCCAGCTAAAATTGCATGGTGGGCCCATGTAACTGATGCTCCAGAAGAAAGTAGAAGCACAGTATTTAAAAAAGGAATTTCCCAAGGATTTAAAACCTCAATTCCTTTAGGCGGCCAAATGGCACCAATTTCAACAGTTGGAGCTAAACTTGAATGAAAGAAAGCCCAAAAGAAAGCTAAAAATAATAAGATTTCAGTTAAAAGAAATAAAATCATTCCGTAACGAAGACCTAATTGTACGGGAGTAGTGTGATGACCCTCAAATGTTGCTTCACGAACAACATCTCTCCACCAAACAAATAATGAATAAAGTACCATTAATAAACCTAAACTTAAGACAATCCCCCCACCTTGGTAAGAGTGCATATACATAGAAGCACCAACTGTTAAAACAAAAGTTGAAAATCCTGTAAACATTGGCCAAGGGCTAGGATCCACTAAATGAAATGGATGTTTTCTCATAATAATAATTTTTTAACAAATAATTAAAGAAGTATCTCAATGATCTTTTTTTGAAAAAAAAAATGACAAATTCAATGCATTTGTTTTTTCCGGTTTACCTAATATCGTTCGATTCCATTTAATTCTTTTTTTTTATCTTTTTTTTCAAAAAAAAAGATAAAAAAAAAGTAAAATCGATAAAAAAAGGTTAACGTCAAAACAAAAAATAATTGAGTAACACTCTTTTTTCACAGAAAATGCAATGTTTTCTGATAGCGTGTTAAAGATTTCTAAAAGGGGTAAAAAAACAATTTTTTCACAAATGGATTTCGTTCTTTTTTTGATTTTTTGTAAAAAAAAACATAAAAAAGATAATCGAAGAAAATTTATGAAAAATCTGGAGTCTTTCACACCTAATAAAAAAGTCTTTGTGTTTTTGTCCTTGTCTTTTTTTCATCTTGTTTATTAAAACCAATAAACAAGATGAAAAAAAAAAGAACCTTGGTTTTAACAAGAAGAATATTAAATTTAAAATCAACTAATAATTTCGAAAACTTGGTTTCGAAAAATCACTGATTAAATTTCTTCTAGTTTGTTAGAAACCCAAGAAATATAATCTTCTAAAGAAACAGCTTCAACAACGATTGGCATAAATGCGTGGTTAGCCCCGCATAATTCGCTACATTGTCCATAAAAAACACCTTCTCTTTTAATAAAAAGAGGAATTTGATTTAATCTACCTGGTACAGCATCACATTTTGCTCCTAATGAAGGCACAGCCCAACTGTGGATTACATCAGCTGCAGTAATGATTAATCTTAAATGTGTATTTGCTGGAACAACTACACGATTATCTACTTCTAATAAACGAAGTTGACCTAATTCTAAATCATCATCTGGAATCATATAGCTGTCAAAAGCGATACTTTGATCATCTGATTGACTATAATCAGAATATTCATAAGACCAATACCATTGATGTCCAATTGCTTTAATTGTAACTGCTGGGTCAACTACTTCATCCAAACTATACAATAAAGCAAATGAAGGAACAGCGATTAAAACTAAGATTAAACTTGGAGTGATAGTCCAAGCAATTTCAATAGCTGTGCCATGAATAATTTTTTCAGGAATAGGGTTTCTTTTATAATGAAAATGATATAATGTTCTTGTAATCATCCATAGAACAAAAACTAAAACTAGAATCATGAAAAATACAATATCGTGGTGTAAATCAATGATACCTTGCATAATTGGAGTAGCAGGATCTTGAAAACCAATTTGCCATGCTTCAGGAGCATCTGCTAAAGAAAAAATAGGCAATAAAAATACAAAAAATAAAAAGAAATTCATAAGTGACTTTTTTATCAACACAGAAAATCAAGGAATTTTTTTTTCAATTTCAATTCTCTTTTTTTGATAAAAAAAATAAGATTTAAATTAAAAAATCCTCGACTTTCATTCCATTTAGTATTGAAAAGACGAATTTGTTTAAAAATAAAGAAAGATTTTTTCCTTATTGAAAAAAAAATCAAAAGTTCTTTTCGAGAATTATTAATTTCATTTAGCTTTTTATTTTAAATTTTTTTTCCATTTTACTTTTTTGTACAAAAAAAAATGAATTCGATTTAATGAAATTACTCAAGATTAGTGAAAAGATTCTAAAATGGAGCTAAATGAAATACTAAATGGTACTTTATAATGAATTATTTAAAGTTTAACAAGAGAAAATGTAAACCTTTGGGTAAGGAGGGACTTGAACCCCCGACTTTACGCTTATCAAGCGTATACTCTAACCAACTGAGTTACTTACCCATCTTCACATAAGAAAACAGAAATTTAAAGTGTAATTTTTTTGTTTTAAGTAGAAAGAAATTGATTGAATTAAAAAAATCTAGAAATATTAGAACAAAACACAACTAGTCTATATAATAAACACGTTTTTTTACGTGAAATCAACTATTTCTTAGCTAGTTCTACTTTCTATTATATAGATAAGGTTGGTTTTACTTTTTTTTTGATATATGCGATTTTTATTTGATTTGAATAAGTTAATCTCAAAAAAAAAATTAAGAGAGGGAAAGTGGCTGAGTGGTTAAAGGCGACAGACTGTAAATCTGTTGAATTTTGTTCTACGTAGGTTCGAATCCTGCCTTTCCCAAAAACTTTCGTAAATTTGAATTTTTGATTTAAAGAACATTATTAAAATCTTTAAATTTTTTTAAATCAAAAATTCAAAAAATAAATTTCTTTATTCTTTTTTTTTGTCAAAAAAGAATAAAAAAAATGAAAGATTTTAAAAAACTTAGATTTACTATGCCACAATTAGATAAAGTCACATTTTTATCACAATTTTTTTGGTTATGTTTTTTCTATTTAGGGTTCTATTATGTAATTTTAAAATTTTATTTACCTAAAATTAGTAGAATTTTATCTTTGCGTCAAAAGAAAATGGGATTTTCAAATCAAGGTATGATTTCTTTACAACAAGAAAATCACCAAGTTAGAGAAGATTATCAAGAACTTCTATCTAAAGCGTTAACTCTTTCAAAAACATTATTTAATAATTTCTTTTCTCAAACTACAAATTGGTTATCAACAAATGCAACAACAATCAATAAAACTCAATATCAGAAGGTTAATACTTCTTTTGTTCAGTCATTAGGAGAAACATCTTTATCTCAAAACGTTTTATTTTATCATGCAGGAAAAAACCTACCTGAAAAATTAACATTTAAAATTTTACAGGATAATTTGCAAACATTTAAAAAGCAACAAGCAAGTAAGAAATCTCAAAATTTATCACAAGAAACTCTCAAAAAAACTAAAAAATAATGAAGTTTAGTTTTTTCATTCCATTTTGATTCTCAAAATGGAATGAAAAAAAGGGGTCTTCAAAACAACAAATCTTTTTGATTAAATCAAAAAGAATTTTAATTTTTTAAGAATAAAAAGATAATCTTTTTTTTTCAATGACAACTTTGAATTTTACGGAGTTTACCAATATTATCTCCAACTTAAAAACTAAATTAACGATTTAATTATAACTCTTTATAATCTTAATTTCTATGTGAAATTTAATTGTGTTAATGTAATTAAAAACTACTTCAATCATTAAAAAAAAAGAGAGCTTTTCAAATGAGCAAAAGCTAAAATTTTCATCTTTTTTTTAGAAAATAAAAAATATGATTGACTTTTTTATGACAAAAAAATCATTGTCATTATACTCTCTTTTGAAATTAAGAGACACCATAGAAAATAAATCTGTTTTTTCTGTGGAATTTATATTCAATTTTCCTATTTATGTTTAACGACGAAAAATTAAGATTTTATTTATTTATTTTTTTAGCTTTTGCCGTTTTAAGCTCAAAAAATATTTTAATTTATAATGAGGAAACTTTAGTAGCTTTAAGCTTTTTTTGCTTTATCTATTTCGTTTTACATTACTTTGGTACGACAATTAAAAACTCATTAAATGAAAGAAGTCAAGTGATTCGTGAAGAATTACAAAATTTTTTAATTCTTAAAGAAAATGGTTTTCAAGAATTATTTCATCAACACCAAAAAACTTCTGGATTAGTAAAAGCTTTAGGTGTTTTAAATGGATTTACAAAAAATGAATTAAATCTACTTCATACTAATGGAGAGAAAGCATTAAAAAACATGTGGAATTCAAGAATTCAAAATAAATTGAAGACACTTGCGTTTTCTAAATTGATGTTACAACAAAAATTACAACAATTACTTTCTGAAAAAATTATTTCAAATGTCTTAGTAGCTTTCCCTAAAAAAGGAAAAGGAATCGCGAAACTAGGAACTTATCAAAACAAAGCAATAAAAAAAGCAATTTCTTCTCTAGTTGCAAATAAACAAAAATAAAAATTAGAGAACAAAAAAATTGCATGAATTAAAAACACTTCATTATGTTTTTAATTCATGCAATTTTTTTGTGAAAATTTTTCTTTATTCTTAAAATATTGCTCACTTGGTGAAATTGGTAGACACGACAGACTTAAAATCTGTTCCCGTTTTTTGGGGGTATCGGTTCAAGTCCGATAGTGAGCAAAAAAAAAAATCAATTTTTTTATTACTCTAAAATTAGCTTTATTGCTCTGTTTCTTAAGAATAAAAAAGAAAATCACCATCTTTTTTTGTAAACAAAAAAAAGGGTTCTCCAGAGCATTCTTAGCTCAGTTGGATAGAGCAGCAACCTTCTAAGTTGACGGTCGCAGGTTCAACTCCTGCAGAGTGCATTTAAAAATTAAATCAAAATGTTGTCTATTTCTCTATTTTATTTAGAAAAATAGTGATTTATACACAAAAATAGATACAAGTAAAATAAATTTCTACTAAAAAAAGTAAAAAAAGGAGGTAAAAAATTTGAAGAATTTTACAAAATAATTTGTTGATAAATTCTTATTTTTTTTTTTAATTCAAAAAAATAAGAATTCTAAATCTCCTGTAACTTCTAAAACAAACAAAATTCCTTTTTTTCTCCTCTTTTTTTACAAAAAAAGAGAAGTAGATATGCTTTATTTGAAAAATCAAATTAATTTTACTCTTTATTACATTTTTTCTTAAAAAATAGAGAGTGAAATCAATTGACAAATAAATCAAATTTGTCACAGAATAAGTTCCTATTTTGTTTAGATAAAAAATCGTTTAATTCTTGTTTTGAGTCTTCTCAAAAAAAAAAATAAGATGTAAACACGATTATTTTTTAATCTTTTTTTTTATTTATTTTTTATCTTCAAAAAAGATGTGAAAAAAAAAGAGAATCAATTAAGACAAAAAAAAGGAACATTTTTAATATTTTCAACTTTTTTAGAAATATGTATTTACTGATTATTCTTTTACCCTTATTAGGAAGTTTTTTTTCGGGCCTGTTTGGTCGATTTGTAGGTTTTCGAGGAGCGGTTTTGTTAACGACAAGTGGTGTTCTATTGAGTTTTTTTCTAAGTTGTGTCGCTTTTTATGAAGTTGCACTTCAAGGCTCCTCTTGTACTATTGAATTAAGTCCCTGGTTTGTTAGTGAACTTTTTGATGCTACGTGGGGTTTTTATTTTGATAGTTTAACTGTTGTGATGTTGATTGTGATAACAAGTATTAGTAGTTTAGTTCATATTTATTCTATAGGCTATATGGGCCAAGATCCTCATTTACCACGTTTTATGTGCTATCTTTCTATTTTTACATTTTTTATGTTGATGTTGGTAACTGCTGATAATTTTATCCAAATGTTTTTTGGCTGGGAGGGTGTAGGTCTTGCTTCTTATCTTTTAATCAATTTTTGGTTTACACGATTACAAGCCTCTAAAGCTTCAATTAAAGCTATGTTGGTAAACCGAGTTGGTGACTTCGGTCTTGCTTTAGGTATTATGGCAATTTTTTCAGTATTTAAAACTCTCGATTTTTCAACTGTATTTGCTCTTTCTCCTTATTTAGCAGACACTCAAATTGTATTCTGTAATCTAGAATTTCATGCTTTAACATGTATTTGTTTGCTTTTATTTGTGGGTGCTGTTGGTAAATCAGCTCAATTAGGGTTACATACATGGTTGCCTGATGCAATGGAAGGTCCTACTCCAGTTTCCGCATTAATTCATGCTGCTACTATGGTAACTGCTGGTGTTTTTATGATTGCACGCTGTTCTCCACTTTTCGAATATGCACCAAAAGCTCTGTTAGTTGTGAGTTTTTTAGGAGCAATGACGTGTTTCTTTGCTGCAACCACAGGTCTTGTTCAAAATGATTTAAAACGAGTTATTGCTTATTCCACAGCAAGTCAGTTAGGCTACATGGTTTTTGTTTGCGGATTATCTCATTATTCTGTTGGGGTTTTTCATTTAATGAATCACGCCTTTTTTAAAGCACTCCTTTTTTTAAGTGCTGGTTCTGTAATTCATGCTTTAGCTGATGAACAAGATATGAGAAAAATGGGCGGTGTTGTTCAACTTCTACCATTCACATATGCAATGATGTGTATAGGAAGTTTTGCTCTAGTAGGTTTCCCGTTTTTAACTGGATTTTATTCAAAAGATGTCATTTTAGAAGTAGCATACGCTCGATATACTTTAAGTGGTAACTTTGCTTATTTACTTGGAAGTATTTGTGTCCTATTTACATCCTATTATTCATTTAGACTGTTATTTCTGACATTTTTAGCACCTACAGCAACTTTTAAATCTTCATTAAAAACCGTTCACGATGCACCTTTTATTATGGCATTTCCTCTTATGCTTTTAGCTTTGGGAAGTATTTTTGTAGGCTATTTAGCCCGAGATATGATGATAGGTCTAGGTACACCTTTTTGGTCTAATGCTCTTTTTGTGTTGCCGAAAAATAGTGTTTTATTGGAATCTGAATTCATACCTCAAACACAAAAATTTTTACCATTAATTTCTACTGGAGCCGGAGCAGCATTAGCTTATATCTTTAATATTTCTCAAGTGTGGGCGAGTTATCGTTTAAAAATGACAAATGCAGGAAAAAATTTGTATCGTTTTTTAAACAAACGCTGGTTCTTCGATAAAGTCTATAATGATTTTATTTCAGAAAATGCTCTTAAATTTGGTTATACAATTTCATTTAAAACTTTAGATAAAGGAAGTTTTGAGATTTTGGGTCCTTCTGGTATTGCACATAGTTTCATTAATATGGGTCAATATATTAGTCGTTTACAAAGCGGACTTGTTTACCATTATGCTGTTGTGATGTTACTAGGAATTGTCATTCTGATTACAGTGATTAGTCTTTGGGAATTCTTAGAAATTCTTTTAGATAATAGATTTTATTTTGTCTATTTGATTAGTTTTCTTTTTTATAATTATTATTCAATCAAAAAAACTCATTCAGTTGATGGATAATTAATCATCTTGTTTTCTTGTTTTTTTTTCTTCTTTTTTTTAAAAAAGAAGAAAAAAAAACAAGAAAACAGAGACAAACTCATGTTAATTCTTTTTCTAATTACTTTTCTCTTTTTTTTTAAAAAAAAGAAGTAACCGAAAAAGAAAACTAAATATCTTATTCTATATTTTAATTATGTCTTTAATTTCAACAATTTTATTTTTTCCACTCTTTGGAGTTTTGATTTTATTATTTGTTCCTAACTGGAAAACTCAATTAATTAGAAGGATCGCTTTAAATACCTCACTCCTTACTTTTTTAATTTCTCTTCTCCTTTGGATCGAATTTGATAATAGCACAGCACGTTTTCAATTTTTTGAAACATTTTCTGGACTTCCATCAAATGGAACAAGTATAGGCGGATTTTCATTTTCTGGATTTAATTTCCTCTTTGGTATTGATGGTATTTCCCTATTTTTTATTATTCTTACAACATTTTTAATTCCAATTTGTATACTTGTTAGTTGGACAAGCATTCAGACTTATGTTAAAGAATACTGTATTGCTTTTTTAGTGTTAGAAAGTCTCCTTATTGCAGTTTTTTCAGTTTTGGACTTACTGCTTTTTTATGTGTTTTTTGAAAGTGTTTTGATCCCTATGTTTATTATAATTGGTGTTTGGGGATCACGTGAAAGAAAAATTCGAGCAGCTTATCAATTTTTTCTTTATACACTTTTGGGTTCTGTTTTTATGCTTTTAGCTATTCTGTTGATCTATTTTCAAACAGGAACTACAGATTTAGAAATTCTTTATTGCTCAAATTGGAGTGAAACACGACAAATTTTCTTATGGTTAGCTTTCTTTGCAAGTTTTGCAGTGAAAGTCCCTATGGTTCCCGTTCATATTTGGTTACCAGAAGCACACGTGGAAGCTCCTACAGCAGGCTCTGTGATTTTAGCTGGAATTCTTTTAAAACTTGGAACGTACGGTTTCTTAAGATTTTCTATACCACTTTTCCCGTTTGCTACTTTCTATTTTACTCCGCTTATATATACCCTAAGTATTTTAGCCATTGTTTATACAAGCTTAACTACATTAAGACAGATAGATCTTAAAAAAATTATTGCATATTCATCAGTGGCTCATATGAATTTTGTCACTTTAGGCCTTTTCAGTTTAAATACTCAAGGAATTGAAGGAAGTATTTTATTAATGGTAAGTCATGGTTTAGTGTCTCCCGCACTTTTTCTATGTATAGGAATTCTCTATGATAGGCATAAAACGCGTTTATTACGCTATTACGCTGGATGTGGAAGAACGATGCCTCTTTTTGCTCTCCTTTTCGTATTTTTTACAATGGCAAACATTAGTTTACCAGGAACAAGTAGCTTTATAGGTGAATTTCTTGTTTTTGTTGGAACTTACCAGAATAATAGTTTTATTGCCATGTTGGCGGCGACTGGAATGGTGTTGGGTGCCGCATATGGTCTTTGGTTATGTAATCGTTTAGTTTATGGTGTGATTAAACCTCACTTTATTAATGAATGGTGTGATATAACACGTCGTGAATTTTGGATGTTATTACCTTTTGTGATTTCTATCCTTTGGATAGGTATTTATCCAGAACCTTTTTTAGATGCACTTCATTGTTCAGTAAGTAATCTAATTTCTCACGGGATGTAATTTTTGTCTAAGGTTCATTCCATTTATTTTAGGGGGTGGTAATTTTTTACCACCTCTTAAGAAATAAAGAGTAACAATTAAAGCTAAAATTAAACATTTTACTTTTTAGGGTTAAATAAAAAAATATTAAACTTTAAAAATTAGAAGTCAATATTCATTTAATTTGAATTAGCTAACAGATTCAAAAAGAAAAACGAGAATACTCTATTGAAAATATATAATAAATTTTTTTTTGATAAATAATTATAAAATTCCACAGAGTTAAATAGTTAAGATAATTTGACATTATAATGATTCAACTTACAAAGAAAAACGGCAAATAGAATAAAGATTATTTCTTTATTTATCAAGGATT